TTATCCGCCTATTGAAATAGATTCAACAGCGGCTAGATCCAGAGGAAAGTTGTGAGCATTACGTTCGTGCATAACTTCCATACCTAGGTTAGCACGATTAATGATATCGGCCCAAGTGTTAATTACACGACCTTGACTGTCAACTACAGATTGGTTGAAATTGAATCCATTTAGGTTGAAAGCCATAGTGCTTATGCCTAGAGCGGTAAACCAGATACCTGCTACGGGCCAAGCAGCTAAGAAGAAATGTAAAGAACGGGAGTTGTTGAAACTAGCATACTGGAAGATCAATCGGCCGAAATAACCGTGAGCAGCCACAATATTGTAGGTTTCTTCCTCCTGACCAAATTTGTAACCTGCATTTGCGGACTGATTTTCAGTAGTTTCCCTGATCAAACTGGAAGTTACCAAAGAACCATGCATAGCACTAAATAGAGAGCCGCCGAATACGCCAGCTACACCCAACATGTGGAATGGATGCATAAGGATATTGTGCTCAGCCTGGAATACAATCATGAAATTGAAAGTACCAGAGATTCCTAGAGGCATACCGTCAGAGAAGCTTCCTTGACCAATAGGGTAGATCAAGAAAACGGCAGTAGCAGCTGCAACAGGAGCTGAGTATGCAACAGCAATCCAAGGACGCATACCTAGACGGAAGCTAAGCTCCCACTCACGACCCATATAGCAAGCTACACCAAGTAGGAAGTGTAGAACGATTAGCTCGTAAGGACCCCCGTTGTATAGCCATTCATCGACGGAAGCTGCTTCCCAGATGGGATAGAAATGCAAACCGATGGCTGCAGAGGTAGGAATAATGGCACCGGAGATAATATTGTTTCCATAAAGAAGAGAACCGGAAACGGGCTCACGAATACCATCAATATCTACCGGAGGAGCTGCGATGAAAGCAATAATGAATACAGAGGTTGCGGTCAATAGGGTAGGGATCATCAAGACGCCAAACCATCCAATGTAAAGACGGTTTTCGGTGCTAGTGATCCAGTCGCAGAAGCGACCCCATAAATTTGCGCTTTCGCGTCTTTCTATAATTGCGGTCATGGTCAGAACTTCGTTTATAAAATCATCAGAGGCTCCCAAGCATAAGGCTTGTTATTTGACAGTATAATATGATCCATGTATCAATGTCAACCAATATCCGGTATGGGATTTCAATATCTATCCCAACGGGATAGATACTGATCTATACTATATTGATAGAATATAGATGTATTTGAGATCTATATTTTTTGCAGATATTCCAAACTCTATAGATCTATCTGTAGTTAGATACTACATAAAATTATTTATTTCTGGTTCCAGGAAGATCCATTGTGTTGTAATTAGAACGGATAGGATTGAATCAGTGAAAAGAAAAATTTTTTTGTTCGCTACAACGAACTTTTTTTGTTCGCTACAACGAACTTTTTTTGTTCGCTACAACGAACGAAGTGCAATGCAATTCTGGAACCGAATTCTGAATCCATTGATACGAGTGGGATATGAATTCTTCATCACTTTTCCAGAATAAGTGGACAGAGGTACCTATCGGAATTGGATCAATTTTTTCCGGGTTGCCCGGGACTCGAACCCGGAGCTTGTCGGATGGAGTGGATGATCTGCTCCTTCAGTATCAGTAAGAGCGAGAAATCTCTCCCCAAACCGTGCTTGCAATTCTCATCGCACACGGCTTTCCCCATGTAATGTATTTATTTCCTAATCATTTTAGTTCTCGGATGGAAAAAGAAAAATGATTCTGAATCGAGGCAATTACTCAAAGAGCATTTCATTGGTCAAATAAGTTTTCTTTCTATTCTAAGATCCTGTATCTTTTGCCAGGAATTGGCTAGGGGATTTATCTGGAGAATATCTGAATGCCAAATTCGTTCTCTCTGTGAATGGGCCGCTGCTTTCGATGAAAAAGCCGGATAATCAAATTCTCGTTCTTTTGAAAAATATTTTTTGAAGAGTTCTGGACCTAATTCCTTCCGAACTACACGTATCGTACTTTTATGTTTACAGGCTAAAGTTTTAGCACATGATAGTGAAAGTATATACTTTATACGATATAAACCATCTCGACCAAAGGATCCACTGTAGTAATGAAAAATATTTCTCCAAATTCGATCGAATCGATCGAGGATATCATCATCTGTTAGACTAGTCCAAGACAATTTACTAATTGGCCGCCCTGATATGTCACAGAATTTTTCTTTAGCCAATAATCCAATTATTGGTACAATCGGAACTATTGGATCAAATTCATCGGTAATAAGATCAGTAATAAATAACTTATCTAGCATTTTGATCCTGACCAGAAGAGGTTTCATCCGAACCCTCAGAGAATAACCTAGAGAAGAATAACAATTCTTGGATAATTGATGAGAACATATCCTATATGGTTCGGACCAAAGATGGAAATAACATTGCCGAAAAATTGGAAGATGATATCTACATTTTTTCACTAGGAGATTAGTACCCCTTATAGCTATAATAGGTCTTTCTCCATATCTAACATAGTGAATTTTAGGATCCTTCAACGACCAGATACTTTTCAGTGAATTTCGACGAAAATTTCTGATAATATGTTTTACTTTTCGATGAAAATGAGTTCGCTCAGGGAAAGATCCATGAGACGACGATCGTGGATGAAAAGATCGTTTAAGAAGGGGAACTAAAATGGATTCGCATTCATAAACATAATTATTCCACAGGAACAGCAAGAATCTTGTATTTACTCTCGGAACGACAATAATCGATCTTTTTAAATTCTCTGGACTATTTCGATATTTATAGAGAACAGATCGTAATGGGTGCAAGGAGGGAGCATCTCGGATCCAGCGACGAAAGGTTCGAACCAAAATTTCCGGATGAATAGAATAGGGTATGCGTGTATCTAATATATAATTTGAATGCGGGAATTTATCTTCCAAGAAGGGAAATATTGAATGGATCGACCGGAAACTCTTCCATTCATTAATCCCTTCCACAGAATATTTTGACCGTATAGAGAACGGAACTTCCAGGACCAATGTCAGTCCTTCTAGTATCGATTCAGAATAGGAACTCTTGTTGTGATCAACTAATGGATTTGGATCGCAATTCACAAATAAAAAAATTGAATTATTCTGTTGACGTATTTGACCAATCAAACGTTTTACAATTAGGAAACTTAATTTCTCATTGGAACTTAAATGTTCCATCGGTTCAGAGGAACTTGATACATCCAAATAATGATCATGAGAAATTACGTAAAGATCTTCCTGGAAAAAGAGTGGATATAAAAAGCATTGTTGCCAAGAGCTATCTTCCTTTCCGTATCTATGGAACTCATCCATTTTCAAACCTCAGCTACGGCTCTCGTTCATGAGAATAACCTCTTAATTTCTGAGATAATACATGGTGCAATCTAGTCGGGACAAGATAGGAAAAAAATAGATATATCCAGATATACAGATTCTATATTCTATTCAGCAGATTTACTACCCAAGGATCTCATTCGTCATGAGGAAGAACGAAATTCTTTTATACTGGCGACCGATCGCTCTCCTGACTCATGGGATAAATCAACCTGGTCAGTACACTATTTATCTTACACATTTGTACTCGAGTACTTAGGACTCATTGTGAGTGTATAAATCCCTGATCTACTCAGGGAAAACCTCCCGATATCGGGTACTGAAATGCTCTTAACTTCTGATCAGTAAAGGGAATTCCTCGCTCGTTTAATTGGAACGAGGAACAGAAGCTCGTTCCTCTGGGTTTACCTATGATTAAAGTCATATAGCTTTCTCCATTGACTCATTCAACTTAACTGTGAATGAATTCGATCCTATTCACAATTATCACATTTGATCCGAAAGGATGAGCATATTATAAATCCATCTAAATATATAATAGACATTTCCCACCCATTTGATTCCTTGAATCAGATCCGGTCCTGATCGAATACAATCAGGTATCCTAAAAATAATATCAGGTATCATAAAGATCATATGTTGGAACGACATGCTCTTTTTTCCGTTCATTATACTTCGAGGATCAGTCGTAGTCTTCCAAACTTTACCGATGGTATCGATGAGTTTTCTACTTCATTCAAATGTGTAAAAGACCTTAGTCGCACTTAAAAGCCGAGTACTCTACCATTGAGTTAGCAACCCATATTGCGAATAGTTATTGAGGATATATATATACGATCGAAGTGGAATGCGAGGTTACTCAATATGAACCGGTAACCGGTAAATAGAATCTTACCAATCGTTAAATGACGAACGGGATAAAAAACCTATGTGAATGACCAAATAATTAACTCGTCAGTTCATATATGGATATGTATAGTTTCTTTCGATCCGCCATTCCAGAATAAAGTATTCTAGGTTATAAATAAATGATTCGTCAACAGAATTATCATGATTGGATAGAATCACTGATCCATGATGAATATAAAATATCTCTTTCTATTGTGAATGGACGAATTATATCGACACAATACACTATTGTCAATCCAGAATAAAATATAAATGAATTGTTGGATTGGCATCTAGATTGGGACGATATGTTAGACGCATCGAGAGGAAATTCTAGGCTTATTTGTAACAGCCTTGGTGGAACGATTCAAATATTCGTCATCTATGGGATCACATGGAAACGAGAGTGACTTGGAGAGTATATAATATAATAATAAAAATGTTGAATCAAGGGTATTTGATCCGAATAGAAAATGTTGGATATCATAATCCACATCCACGAAACCAATTATGTAAAGTCGCACGTTGCTTTCTACCACGTTGTTTCAGACGATGTTTTTAAGATTCCTCCCTGCTGATCTCGAATCATGATCGAGACGTGATTATGAATAGTCATTAACTCCGTTGATATGATAGGAATAGATATCGAATTGAATCCACTCTTTTTGTATTGAATACACTCAATGTAATCAATTAATTTATATTGATTAGGTACTTAATGCTTCTTTAGCTGCGTGCATTACCTCGACAGTAACGTTCAAAATGCCCTTTTGTCGTGCAAATTTTTCCGTATTTCTCTTTACTTCGTCCCTGACAAAACGGGGGATTTTATTCAATTCTAGTCGACTTTCAGGATCCCAAATTAGACTTATATCCGTGGATAATGATTTAGTCATTATTTCCTTCGTATCATGACCACAAAAAATCTCTAGAAGATGATCTTCCATACCCAGAGCGAATGAGTTATAAACTGGATCAGCTATTTGATTAGTACCTTCGTAACCCAAGAAGGGTCGATATCCCAAGGAAAAATTTTGGATATGAGCTGGTGCGGAAATAACTCCACAGGGAATCTCAAGACGTTTACCGATATGACGTTCCATTTGAGTACCAAATATTGCAGAGGGCTCCATGTGAGCGATAATATCTCCTACTTGAGCATGATCATCTGTGATGATTATCTCATCACAAAAATCTTTAATTTGCTCTTTGAACCATTCTGCATCATGTTTACAATAAGTACCTGTACAACTCACACGAATTCCCATCTCTCTAGCAAGTATCTTAGTAATTGAAGCAGCATGAGTTGCATCACCAAAAACGACTGTTTCTTTCCCCGTAAAATTCTGACAATCGATAGATCTTGAGAACCAAGCAGCTTGGGAAACGAATCGAGTTTGTCCATCGATATAGGATTCGTAATCAACCCTTTTATTTGATAAAATAGGAGCCGCCAAGGTATCAACATATTTCTTTATCTGTCGGATGCACTCGGCCGTATCTACAGCTCCCATAGGAGTTGTAGATACATAAGGCATCCCAAATTCTTTATTCAAATACATCGCTGTCATTAAGCCCACTTCACGATAAGGAATTAAATTGAACCGAGCTTTTGGTAAATTTTTCGGATCCTCTACAGATCCTCCTTCAGGAATTATTTGATTAATTTTGATGTCCAGATCTTTCAATAAACGTCTCAACTCACGACAATCGTGTCGATTATGAAAGCCCAGAGTAAGAATCCCAATTATATTTACAGAGGGTGCATCTGTTACAAATTGATCCAATGTTTCTTGTCTATGGGATTTCTCCAAATAATATCGAACCACTTGTTCCAAAGTTCTATCCGCTGCCTGAATTTCATTCACTTGATAATGATCCACATCCGCAAAAATGACGTTGCAATCGGAGATTATGGATGCTCTATCCACAAAGTTTTTTAAATCCTCTTGCAAGATACTAGAGGTACATGTAGGTGTCAATATGATCAGATCGGGACCTTCCTCCTTATCTTTTCGAAGAATATTATCCACAACTCTTTTTCGAGATCCACGTGCTAGTACGTGACGATCTACTATACTAGCAGTTGCAGGAGTAAAATTTCTTTCCCGTTCTAACATAGAGCGCATTACATTAAAATAATCATCTCCTAGAGGAGCATGCATAATGGCATGGACATTTTTGAATGAACTAGCTACTCGTAGAGTTCCAATATGAGCAGGACCAGCATACATCCAATGGGCTAATTTCATAAATTGAACCTTATCTCGAATTGATCCGTATTCCCATCTTGCACCACAGAGATATCCCTTTATCCCTTCCCCATTGTAATAACATTCCCTTCTGATAAGTATGGTGAAATGATGATAAAAAGTAGGACAAAATTCCATTAGATCTACTCTTTACGAAAGAATAAAGAGAAGAGGGAGGGAAGGTAAAACAGGAACCAATGAAATAAGTCTGGGACGGAAGGATTCGAACCTCCGAATAACAGGATCAAAACCTGCTGCCTTACCGCTTGGCCACGCCCCATTCCCATCCTATTTCCCTATTCATAGGCTAATGAATACTTATATAAAATTTTTTGTCAACCCATTAAGATCCAAGATTCATTAGATCAGATCCTAATTGGTCCGGAAATTTGAATTTTGTGGATATTTTTACAAATTGGACATAATAGGAGAAACAGAAAAAGGGACAAGAATATCCATTCATTGATCATTCTCTATTAGATTGGGTAAAATATTTTATGTATAAAAAATAATCCCTTCCAATCCCAAGTCTGGTCAAACTTGCCGAAGAGCTTCGATCGATTTGATCAATCAAAGACTTTTCTGGCTTTACCCCCCCCCCTAATTTTTATTGGAGAAAAAAAAATGCTAGTTATACTCAATATTTGTCTAGATTATGCCTTTATTCATTCAAATAATCCCTTTTTTGGAAAATTACCTGAGGCTTATGCAATTTCCGATCCAATTGTCGATGTAATGCCAATTATTCCCGTTCTTTTTTTTCTCTTAGCCTTTGTTTGGCAAGCTGCTGTAAGTTTTCGATAAAAAGTATCCCCTTTCTTCATTTTTCCAGTTTTTTGATCGCTGTCATTGATCCAATTTATTTATCACTCTTTCCATTTTTTGTGGCAGAAGTTCTACTCTTGCTCCACCCGACGATACAATATCCAGATGCCTTATCTGTTCCCAGCTAAAAAATTTTCCACTCACCTTCGTCAATTCCTTCTGATCCCATCGCTCACTCCGGATCGGGCTATTTGATAACGTATTAATACGAATGACATATTTTCATAAATATTTGAGAAATAGCTGGTTGATCTAAAAAAGAAGAAAGGCATAAAAAACATTTTGAAAACAAAGGGAAAAATTATCTCCTTTTTTTTTAATTGATTTTCACACGTGATTCGGAGAAAGAATTTTGTGATTTGTATTAATCATACTATTGCTTTGTATTCAAGTATCCATATATGGTACAAAGATTGATGATCTATTCTGTTGTACTTATAATCAGGATCCCGGAGATTACGTAATGCTTACTCTTAAGCTGTTCGTTTACGCAGTAGTGATATTTTTCATTTCTCTTTTTATCTTTGGATTTCTATCGAACGATCCAGGACGTAATCCCGGACGTAAAGAATAGTGGAAATATCTTTTCGTTCCGTAGAAGATCCGGAGTTATCCGTTTTCAGGATCAATAGTGACCAAACGGAGAGAGAGGGATTCGAACCCTCGGTACGGATCATCCGTACTACGGATTAGCAATCCGCCGCTTTGGTCCGCTCAGCCATCTCTCCAAAATGTGTGTAACAAAATGAATGGTGGAGTGAAGATGTATACCATAGCATGTACGGATTGTATCGACAATACAATGAATATAGCAATTATTCAGTTAGATCAAAATCAATCCAGCGAATCATATTGTTCATTTCGTTCAAAATGATTCTTTTGCTTTTCTTGGCCTGGCCACACCGGCCAGGCCAAGAAAAGCAAAGAATCAGTCGTACAGCGCTTTACCTAATCTGATAGCTAAAATAATTATTATAAAACTAAGAAAAACGAGGGTCATCCCAAATAGAACCTTTAGGATAATATCTTCCCCTATACCAAAAAAAGAATCAAAATACATTATAATGTCCTCCTATTTCTAATTTATGTCTTATTTTAAGGATACTAATTTATGTCTTATTTTAAGGATATAAGTTGCTTAAAGCAAGGAAAAGAGAAAATAGAAGTGTGAAAAGTGATTGATCTCGACAACATTTTATTCATACATCCATCAAGTTGATGGGATCATAGGGGTGAAAGAAAACGAAATGGATCTACAGGTTATTGCACAGCTCACTGTTCTGACTCTGATGGTTGTATCGGGCCCATTAGTAATTGTTTTATTAGCAGTTCGCAAAGGTAATCTATAATTACAATGAGCCATCTCCGGGAATGAAATACTATTTACCCAAGTATAGAATCTCCGGGGATGGAGATTCATGTAATGATGAAAACGAGGTAATGATTGATAGAAACTTTCAATGGAGGTTGATAACTCCTCATCTTCCTATTGGTTGGACAAAAGATCGATCCCTATGTTACAATTGGATCGTGGCGGGTATAGTTTAGTGGTAAAAGTGTGATTCGTTACATTATCAACTCGAATAGTTGAAGGATCTTTTACATGGGTCTATGATCCATCTAAAACTCTATTTCCAGATAGGTTAAAAACCTCCCCTATGAATACCTTGGTTCAGGAATAGCATACCTTCTCGTAATCTGAATCTTAAATGATGAAAGAGAAACACATTTTTGGTTCCAAGATAGCGACACAGAATGTTTTAAGAGAAATCACAGATCTATGGGGATCCAAAGATATTTTTTCATCGTGACTAAACCTTCAACTTATGGATGGAAAGACCCCAGGTTGAAGCCGAATAGCTATAGAACGATGACTTTGGTTTACTTGGGTTATCAACATGGCATTTCGTTCGAGCTCGGTGGAATTTGTTCTCCTGGGGATCGGAATCAGTAGAAATAGGGAACGAAGTAATTAGAAAGATTCGTGATTATTTGAAACTTTCAAAAATTTCTCTTTCTATAAGGATCATCTAGAAAGTGAGTAAGTATTCTACGATTCGGGGCCCTTCACTAAAAAAAAAAGATAGAAGGGGAGAAAAGAGAAGAAACTGACATAGATGCTATGGGTACGATAAGAAATTAGGCTTTTATTAGAAAAAAAAAAATAAGAAGAAGAAAGAGTCGAAATATCCTTTCACAAAGATTTGATATAAATACTCCGTTTCTTACCTCATATCTCTATCCCCCATGAAGGAGCCGAATGACATGAAATTATCATGTTCGGTTCTGAATTAGAGGCATTGAATAATCAATGTCGACTATAACCCCTAGCCTTCCAAGCTAACGATGCGGGTTCGATTCCCGCTACCCGCTAACAGATATCTACCTATTATATCTATATAGATATAATAGGTAGATATAAAGTGATTGAGTATATAATATAATTTAACAATTCATTCAAAATCTATTTTCCGTTTCAATGTGAAATAGATGTGAAATAGATTCTATTCTTTTCCTAATCTCATTGTGAATAAAAAGAAAGAAAGAGCGTCCATCGTCTAATGGATAGGACAGAGGTCTTCTAAACCTTCAGTATAGGTTCAAATCCTATTGGACGTAATACTCTTCAATTGTTCTCAATTGTTGTGCAATGTATTGGAACACATTCTTCAGCTCTTTTTCCTGATGTCCCACCAACCAAATGATCAAATATTCATTTTTTTTCTTGAAGTAGAAAAAGTTCAGTATGTTCCTTAAGAGCTTCTTCCAAAAGGGCTTCCGCTTCTTCCGTAAATGTACCAGTAGAACGTATAATTTCTCCAAACTGAGGTTTATTCTTTATCAAATACTCGCGTAATCGAACGAGAAATTTTCTCACCTGTGCTATCTCTAATATATCTAGGTATCCATTCGTTCCGGTATAAATAGTAGCTATTTGTTCTTCTACTTTCAAAGGAGCCGACTGAGATTGTTTGAGCAACTCACGTAATCGTTGACCCCTTGCCAACTGATCTTGAGTAGCTTTATCAAGATCGGAAGCAAATTGTGCAAAAGCTTCCAACTCTGCAAATTGAGCTAACTCTAATTTCAATTTTCCAGCTATCTTTTTCATAGCTTTTATCTGAGCCGCGGATCCTACTCTAGATACGGAAATACCCACATTAATAGCAGGTCGGATCCCGGCATTGAATAGATCAGACGATAAAAATATTTGTCCATCGGTAATTGAAATTGCATTAGTGGGAATATAAGCTGAAACATCTCCAGCTTGAGTCTCAACTATTGGTAGAGCCGTAAGACTCCCCTCACCTAACTGAGAACTTAATTTAGCTGCTCTTTCCGAGAGACGGGAATGCAAATAGAAAACATCTCCCGGATAAGCTTCTCGGCCAGGTGGTCTTCTTAATAAAAGAGACATTTGTCGATAAGCCTGTGCCTGTTTGGAGAGATCATCATAAATGATTGAAGCATGTTGTTTCTTATACATGAAGTATTCAGCCAAAGCTGCCCCTGTATAAGGAGCGAGATATTGTAATGTAGCGGGAGAATCTGCAGTTTCCGCTACTACAATGGTATATTCCATTGCGCCACGTTCTCGAAATGTATTAACTACCTGAGCCACGGAAGAAGCTCTTTGACCAATTGCTACATAGACACAGATTACATTTTGACTCTTTTGATTAGGAATAGTATCTGTAGCTACTGCTGTCTTGCCAGTCTGTCTGTCCCCAATAATTAATTCTCGTTGACCACGTCCTATAGGAATCATAGAATCAATAGCAATAAGTCCCGTTTGAAGGGGTTCATATACGGAACGTCTTGATATAATACCTGGAGCGGGAGATTCAATCAGTCGAAATTCGGAAGCTGAAATTTGACCCTTGCCATCAATGGGTTGGGCTAGAGCATTTACAACACGACCTAAATACGCATCACTTACTGGTACCTGAGCAATTTTTCCTGTTGCTCTAACGGAACTACCTTCTTGTATCATCAAGCCATCACCCATTAATACAGCTCCAACATTATCCGATCCCAAATTTAGGGCAATGCCTATTGTACCATCCCCAAATTCCACTAATTCCCCTGCCATTACTTCATCAAGACCATGAATACGAGCAATGCCATCTCCTACTTGAAGTACGGTGCCAAGATTACCAACTCTTACTTCGTTATTATATTGTTCGATCTGTTTCCGTATAATACTACTAATTTCGTCGAGTCGAATATTTCCCATTAGCACTCATTAATTATCTGTTGAGAAATAGGACCTATAACAACTAACTAATCATTTGTGTTCATCATGGCTCTAAGCAGGCCAATATTGTGATCGATCGTACGTAAATGTAACTTAGTATTCAAACGACTATTCAAAGTTACTATAGCTCTTCGTAAAGCTTGGCGAGAAACTTGTTGTCGGATCTGGTCAATTACTCTTTGCTGTTCGGAGTAAACTGTCTCATTCTTGGGATCCTCTAATTGTTCCAAATTCTCAGAAGCAGCTTTGAGAAGATCCTCTTTCTCTCGTTCTATCTGGGAGTCTCCATTTACCCGGATTTCGTCCGCTATCATTTCCACTTCCCTTAAGCGAACCCGAGCTTTCTCGAGCTGATTGATAGCTCCTTTACATAGTTCTTCCGAATTCTGAATAGTCTCCAATATTTTCTGTTTACGGTTATCTAATAGATTACTTAATGAAAGTAGATTATCTATTCACAAATTTAATGAATTCATAATCTCTTCCCAAACCGAACACGAATCTTTCGATTCATTCGGCTCTCCTGCTCAGTTCTTTTGTTTATTCCCCAGGAACAAACATATACGTTCCCTTCCCTCATAAACACCAAGCCTGCCCTTTCCGTTCCGTTTACGGAAGATTAGAATCAATCTATAAAAAACCGAGATCTCCGAAGGGCTCTTCCGGCAAAAGGGATTTGCAATTATAAATAAAGTTGTTTTTTTTTTTGTTGTCGTTTCCCCTTTTCTCTCCTTTTCTTCTCCCATGAAATTTGAATCAATACGTTCCGTTCAACCAATTAATTTGTGCCTCCTCCTTTTTGTTCTATCAAATAATTTCCCTTCTGTGTAGGTCGTCGGTTCAGCATTGGAACTAAAATTGGATGGGAGATTGGGACTATTTTTCAGTAAATGGATTATTCCATTGATATGAATGTTATATATCGGATCAATCTCCAACTATGCCTTTGAATCCATCTCATCTTGACACAGCGGTGGAAAGAATACCCATTTAGTTGTGCTTAGACTTCAAGCAGTTCAGCTTTAACCATTCTAATGGTCCTCTCTCATTGGTTGGTATAAACTAAGAGTTCATTTCCCAATCAATTACGAAATGCTATAGTTCTTCGCTATTCCCTGTTCGGAAGTAATTCGTTGAGATCATGCACTTTTCTATCTCCAAAGTGCAGCTGGTTGGACCCAGCCATATTATTCGAATATAAAACTCGCACACACTCCCTTTCCAAAATAGATCAGTACACTAAGCACCACACTTGGATTTATTATATTTGTTTCTAAAATATTGGTATTTGACCCGAAACCCCCAGCAGAAGGCCAATAACTCAAGGAAATCAAAGGATCAATTACATTTTTCATACGCTCTCCCCTCATAGATAAGGATATGTTCTACATAATTTTGTTCTTTTATTATTTGATCCTATCTATCTAGTTCTGGATAAGAATATTTGGGATACTTAGTCCCAGGTCTCATATAAGGATAAAAAAAAATTGCTTGCCCTATCCACTCCCTTCCCTGCCGCACGTGTCATGAATCTTTATGACCGAAGTATAGGTATAGGAAGAAATAAAATAATTTATTTTCTAATTATTCGGATCAGCCCTTGAAATTATTGGAGAAATACTAATGTAATTACGAGGTGTAGGGATCTTTGTTTTCAAGATCAAACAAAGGGATTTGCAAATAGAAGTGCTAGGGCCACAACTAGCCCATAAATGGTTAAAGCTTCCATAAAAGCTAAACTTAGCAGTAAGGTACCTCGTATTTTACCTTCCGCTTCTGGTTGTCTCGCAATACCTTCTACAGCTTGGCCCGCAGCAGTGCCCTGACCAACGCCGGGTCCAATAGAAGCAAGCCCTACAGATAATCCAGCAGCAATAACGGAAGCAGCAGAAATTAAGGGATCCATGGTAATCTCCTCTTACTAAGGTTGGAAAATAGTTGATAATACAACAGTTTCATCTATTGATTGTTCACCAATAGTGAAATTTTGGAACGATTTCTTCCGAACAACTAAGAACCCAAAAGATTTCTTGATGGTATCTAAGTGATAATATCAACGAATAAGGAAACCTATTATTCCCTATGAAGATATTTCTTCATTAAAATATTTATTCTTCTTCATAATATTTGAAATACAGATTCCATTTTATTGGACATATGAATTCTTATCACGGAAAGAGAGATGATATATTAATCCATAAAATAGATAAGGCTTTTAATCCATATAAATGGATTAATATATGAAACGAACTATATAAAGAGTAAACGTGTTAAAAAATCCTCCCCTTACTAGGAACAAAAATTGAATCGTTCTACGTTGGGGTACATTCTTTACTCAACCAACTCCGTCCGATTAGTGAACCTGTTCGATCCTATTTTATTTCATATCTCTATACAAATGGACCAATCTGATCCACTCTATCTGGAGATCTAATGGACGAAATTAGTAGTTAACTGATCCTATTCTTACCAAGCTTTTGTTACTAAGAATTCCGATTTGCTCCTACCATACATATCAAGTCATGAGTTGGTACGATACTTAGAAAGAATTCTATCTGATTGGACAGTTATTTAGTGGTTTAATGATGACCCTCCATGGATTCACCTATATAAGCTGCGGCTAGAGTTGCAAAGATCAGAGCTTGAATACCGCTTGTAAATAATCCCAAGAACATTACAGGTATAGGAACTATTGAAGGTACCGGAGAAACAGGAACGGCAACTACCAATTCATCGGCTAATATATTTCCAAAAAGTCGAAAACTAAGTGATAAAGGTTTTGTAAAATCCTCTAAGATGTTAATTGGTAAAAGTATTGGGGTTGGTTGAATATATTTACCAAAATAACCTAACCCCCTCTTTGCAAGACCTGCGTAGAAATATGCTACTGACGTAAGCGAAGCTAGAGCAACCGTAGTATTAATATCATTTGTAGGTGCGGCTAACTCCCCTTGAGGTAATTTTATAATTCCCCAAGGAAGAAGAGCACCTGACCAGTTAGAAACAAAGATAAATAGAAACATAGTTCCAATAAAGGGAACCCAAGGACCATATTCTTTCTCCCCAATTTGAGTTCTGGTCAAGTCCCGAAAAAATTCGAGAATATATTCAACAAAATTTTGACCACCGGTAGGAATGGTTTGTGGATCTCGAACAGCTATGGTAGCTGAACCTGATAAGACAGCAATTACAACCCAAGAAGTTATAAGTACCTGTGCATGAACTTGAAACCCCCCTATTTGCCAATAAAAATGTTGACCCACCTCCACACCGGATATCTCATAGATATGATTCAGTGTGCTAATAGGAGATCGTACGATATCCATATCCATATTACCCCCTTGTAAAGATTAACTTAAAGAAGAAAAGAAATGATTTTTGTCGAATGAGGGATTCCTCAATTATTTTACTTTCATCAGAATTTTTGATGCCACGAGATAATAAAATGGTTATTCTATATTCCATTAAGAATCTTTTTCAATTTAGAGCAGCCAACCAAATCAATAAATGAAATTCTCTCTTACAAGACCTTAGATGGAATAGCATCCAACTCAGTAAATCCTCAGGTTCTCCTCCCCCTTTTTTTCTATTTTATTATTATTACTAATTAACTATCTATTACCCCTTCATATAGCTATAATTACCTTGATGACCTTCCTTCGCAAATTGCTGACGTTGATCTGTTCAGGATCAATTGGATTGAAGCTATACCATCATCATTGGCTGGAATTGGGATATCTACGAGATCTGGATCACAATCTGTATCAACTAAGCAAATTGTCGGAATACCCAAAGTTCTACATTCCCCAAGAGCAATGGATTCTTCTCGTTGATTGGTAATTATTGCAATATCGGGTAAGCTCGTCATGTATCTAATCCCACCTAGATATTTCTGCAATTGGTCCAATTGTCTCTTGAGCATTGCTGCTTCTTTCTTTGGAAGTCGATTGAATCGTCCCGTATCTTTTTCTTTTTTTAAATCCTTGAACTTCTGAGGTCTCGTCTCTGTAGTAGACCAATTAGTTAACATACCACCAAGCCATTTTCTATTTACATAATGACATCGAGCTTCTGTAGCAGCTGATGCTACTAAATCAGCTGCTTGATATTTCGTACCGATTATCAGGAATTGTTTTCCCCTACCTGCTATATCAAACGCCAAATCACAAGCTTCTGATGAAGAACGAGCAGTTTTAGCCAGATTAATAATATGAGTATCTCTACGCTCTGTAAAAATGTAAGGTGCCATCTTAGGATTCCATTTTCTAGTTTTATGCCCTAAATGAACTCTTGCTTCCATCATCTCTTCCAAATCAATGTTCCAATATCTTTTGCTCATTCTCGTTCGCTTTCCTCCCCAAAATAACGAAATAACATGGACTTTAATATCTAATTATTCCAACGGAATCGATTACATCTCAAAGATTGCCTATCTGTCTAGTACGTAGTACAAACGTTCTCACTCATAGAATATTTTATATTCTTCCTATTATATTATAGATAGAATGAATATTCATTCACATAACAATAAATCTATTTATCAATACTATTTATCAAGACTATTTTAATGGCTGTTTTAATATATTGTGATATTTTTCTTTAATGGAAAAAAAAGATACTTTGTCATGATGAAATAAAATATCTTTCACTTTGTGGCTAAATAGATTACTATTCCCTATTTTTGGATCCATTCCGTTCCGTTTCCCTGAACGGCGAATATGCTGTCCAGTACCGGCAGGTATAATCCCCCCGAGAATAACATTTTCCTTCAAGCCTTTCAACCGATCGATACGACCTTGTAGAGCAGCTTTAGCTAAAACCCGAGCAGTTTCCTGGAAACTCGCTTCGGATATAAAACTTTGAGTATTCAGAGATGCCCTTGTTATTCCCAATAACATGGTTTCATAATAGATTGCCTCTTCCAGAGCACGATTCATTCTCTGTGCTCGTGATAATCCAATGAGTTCCCCGGGTGAAAAAACATTAGCCGTTCCATCTTCTGAAATTAATACTTTCGATGTCATTTGGCGTACAATAATCTCTATATGCTTATCACAAATTCGTACCCCTTGGGATTGGTAAACCTTTTGAATCTGATTGACCAAATGAATCTGACTTTGTTCCATAGTTATCCTAGCACTGATGAATAACCCCCAAAGACTTCCAAGAAATCTTGTCATATCTCCGGTCCAATTTTCAAAACTTTCTTTCAGATTCATTGATATTGAATTATTCAAACGGGCTTCTGACAATTGTTCAACTTTAGGAAGACCTTGAATTATATCACTGGATTTTAACCTTTCATATATCAATGTTATTAATGTATCTCCTTTGTCAAGAAATTCTCCATAATGACCATGAACAGTCGCTTTTCGAGTAGCCAAATAGGGTTTAGCTGATCTAATGACTAAAGATTCCTCATCAACTGCTATAATTTGACCAGATTCGGGGAGTGGTTCATGCTCGGATAAACATACACTTTCAGGCATAAATTGTCCAGGACTAACTACTGGAAATGTTTTTTCGCAGAATTTGGATGAAGAAGAGCACCAATTTGGACCCAAGAGATTGGAGATGATGTTCCTACACGGATCGAAATGAGAAATTCTCGTATTTTCGTCCATAAAATAGTATTTAGGTACTTTAAAAGTATTGAAATACTTGTGGAAAATGGAATGTTTCTTTGACAAGACTTTATTATAAGTTAGAAAATGGGAGGATGGGAAACGGTTGGTGATACTATGTAAATGACCCAATAGACCCGAAAATTCAATGATTTTCCTCATAGGATCCTCTCTATTTGATTTATTTACCGTATCATAACATTTTGAATAATTGAATAGAACAATTCGAAAACAGTCGGATGGTGACAGAACCATAAAAGATCCACTGTCTTCCCCCCCATTAGATAATGAACAAATAGTTCCTTGATGCTTATTAATTAATTGACTCTCTCCATTGGAAGAGAAAAGATTAGTGTGGTACAATTTGTTATGACACATCAAATTTGAACTTGTTTTATTGCCCCTTCTCCCCATGAAAAAAGGGGGGTATTTCATCAAGCTAATTTGGATCATATTGCTAACGATCTTATTTGTTTTGACTGAAGTAAGAGAAGCATAAGCCCCAGATTCTATAGAATCTATTTGTTCCCAATCAAATCCTAGACAAAATGGAATACTTGTTACTTGGATTCGTTCACCATCTTCGTACGAAATAGAATTGCTAACTTGAATCTGCAAATTGTCCCCTTCCCTCGAAAAATCTAGGGAAAGGGGTGTTGTCATATCCGGTCCATCAGGTATTCCATATTCTACGTTAGAATATCCAAAGACGGAATTTCTCTGTAGAATACCACTTTTGGGTATTCTAAGAATCGGATCAGGACAAGGTCTTATTCTTTTTCCCCATTCTTTATCACACTGCAACGGGACGATGAATCGATTCATTTGTTTTTTCCCCTTAATATTGTAATTCTTAGGGGAAAAGGTTACATAAATAGAGTCTTGATGCTCGTTGAATATGGTCCGATCAGTTTCTGAATAACTGAAGATTTGTTCTTCCTTCCCATAGCAGTTTGAGTAACCCGATCTATGTTCCACTTGATCCACGTAAGAATCGGAAAGTGATTGATGTTTGGCAACAAAAAGTTGAACATCTACTTGATCCTGATGCTTATGAAATGGGAAGGGTACTACACCGGATCCGTATATACCTCCCGATAATATCCATAAATAACCCGTCCTGCGTATAGAATGAACATTACCGTGTGCATATTCAGGTGCATGATACACATTGGTACTCCAGTGCATTTCTCCTTCTAGGTCAGAATATATATTTTTGCGAACTTTTTCCTTGAAGGAAGATGTTCTAGTACGAACCTCGGCAATAATTTGTTCCGATTCAACATATTGTTCATTCTGAACCAAAAGCAAACTTTGTGGTGGAATGGTTAAGTTCTGTACTTGATCCTTACCATCAATAGTGATGGATAAGTTATTATGACATAGATAAGCAGGGTGTCCATTACATGTACGTGTAGGATAAGCCAAATTCTTATTGAATTCAATCTTTCCATTGAAAGGGGCTCGTATATGTTCTGCAATATCACCAGTAAATACCCCCCCGGTATGAAAAGTCCTTAGTGTTAGTTGAGTTCCTGGTTCCCCAATGGATTGGCCTGCAATAATACCTACTGCTTCTCCTAATTCGATCAAGTGACTGTGAGTAGTACTCCGACCATAACATAATTGACAAATCCGAGATATACTCTTGCAAGTAAAGGGGGTTCGTATATATATTGGTTGTGTTCGAAGATTTATTAATTGATTGGCAAGTCCAACCCCGATATCCTGATTGCGCGTGGCAATGCATCTCCTATTTATATATAAATCGTCTGCTAGCACACGGCCAATCAGTATTTGTGTTCGTACAACAATTTCATTTCTGTCCCTCTCTCGACCTCGAATGGGACTTACGAAAATACCTTGGATAGTGCCACAATCTCTTCTACGTACTACAATGTGTTGAACCACTTCAACGAGTCTACGTGTGAGGTATCCAGCATCTGCTGTTCGTACAGCAGTATCCACAACTCCTTTACGAGCCCCATAACAGGAAATAATATATTCCGTTAAAGAGAGCCCTTCGCGTAAATTCCTTCGAATGGGTAGATCAATGATTTGTCCTTGAGGATCTGACATTAATCCTCTCATACCTACTAATTGGTGAACCTGAGATGTACTTCCCCTAGCTCCTGAGAAAGACATCATATGTACTGGATTTAAGGGATCAGTCATGCTAAAATTAGGATTCATTTCCTTTCTCAAATATTCACTTGTAGCATACCATATCTCAATCGATTGACGTAATTTTTCCACTGCATGTACATTCCCATAATGATTATGTTTCTCCGAAATAGAACCTTGTTGCTCCGCATCTTGGACGAGCCATCCTTTGGAAGGTGCTGTTAAAAGATCATCAATTCCTAATGAAATAGCTGTATCAGTAGCTTGTTGAAAACCTGAAGTCTTGAGTTGATCCAAGATATGTGATGTATATGTCATTCCGAAGTGATCTATTAATCTGCTAATAAGCTTTTTAATGGCAGTTTTATCCATCACTTTATTATAAAAGGGCAAATTATCAAAGGGCAATTTGGTTCGTTTCTTCATAAGGAAAAATCTCCATATTTTAATCAGCAGAATTAAGCAATGGGTTCAAGCCGGTTATTCGAAGGCTTCCTCGATCTCTATATCTGCACTAATAAAAAGATCATAAGATAAATAGCATTAGATCCTGAGAGTTGGTAGTGATTTATTTGGGTGTTCAAAACGGGCAAAACCTTGTATGGCTTCTTCCATTTCTCGATTGAAACGAGTACGACCAACAGTTGTTCGAATATATATATTAAGGATTTCCCCTCTTCTACCTTTTCTTATTCGAAAATGTTCATGGATTTCGTGGAAGATACCCAAAGATTCGTATTGAACTTCGATAGGGGCTTCTTGGTTTACGGAGGTAATGATACGTAAATCCACTTCCTCCCACCGAAGCCATAAGGGGCTGTATAAGTCAATTCGTTTCTGCCGATAAGCTCTGAGCACATCATCATAACTATAAAAGGAAGGTTTCTTACAGGAAAACCTTTTATTTTCCGAGTGATACGGATGGTACCTATTTCCATAAATACCTTTATTATTTTCGACCGTCGATATATAAAGTCCAAGAAGCATATCTTGAGTCGGTATAGAAATAGGATCTCCGATAGCTGGAGACAAAAGATTTGTCTCAGAAAACATGAGTAAACGAGCTTCTGCTCTAGCTTCCAGAGATAAAGGTAAATGGACAGCCATCTGATCTCCGTCGAAGTCCGCATTAAATCCTCCACAAACCGATGGGTGTAAACGAATGGCACGTCCTTCTACTAAAATAGGTTGAAACGCTTGTATTCCTAATCTGTGTAAGGTAGGTGCTCGATTCAACAATACGGGATGTCCTTGCATAACCTCTTGAAGTACTTCCCATACAATGGGTCCCTTATCTTGAATCATACTTTTAGCAGCTCTTAGGTTGGGAGCAATATGTCGTCCAATGAGACTACGAATTACAAATGCTTGAAAAAGCTCTATTGCTATTTCTGAGGGTAATCCACATTGATACAATGGTAGAAAGGGACCCACCACAATAACGGAACGACCTGAATAATCAACTCGTTTCCCTAGTAAATTTTCACGGAATCTTCCCTCTTTGCCTTCGATCACATCTGAAAACGATTTATAAGGCCTATCATGACTGTCTTTCAGTGGTTGTCCACAGATGCCATTATCGAGAAGTGCATCTACGGCTTCTTGGATCAATTTTTTTTGACAAATAACAAATGACTCAGATCCACTTCTTGCTAATAAATTGGTAAGAGTATTATTCCGATTGATAACTCTTCGATAAAGTTCATTTAGATCTGACGAAGTAATCAGTCCACCTTCACCTAATTGAACGATTGGCCTCGGTTCGGGAGGAAGAACTGGTAATAGGCATAAAACCATCCATTTTGGTTCTATATTTGTTCGGAGAAAATGTTTAGCCAATTTTATGCGTCCAACTAGAAAATCCTTTCTTCTTCGAATTTTTTCATCCTCCCATCCATCCACAGTAGATTCTTGATCCTCCTCCAATTTATTCCATTTCAATTCAACCAAGTTCTTCCATTCCATATGTGAACGATCTATAATCATTTGCAGATCCAGACCAGTTAGCTGTTCCCTGATAGCATCTCCCCCAGTAGCTATTTCTCTCTCTTCAAATGTTCCAGAACCTCGAGCAAAGAGGTAATGAGAACGAACAGAGAGGTAATGAGGAATAATATCTTTCCAGGATTGAATCTCATAATTGAATGTACCCCGTGATCTCAATAAAGTTGGTTTGTTAGCTATGGGCTTAGCAAGAAAAAGATTTGGATAGGTTATTCTAAGATTTCCCCCCCTCAGGATCGGACATGAAAGTTTCCTCTCATCCGGCTCAAGTAACTAAAAAGTATGCGAAAAACTATTTTTCGCTCTGAAAAGAGACCGCTACTCTCTGCTCAAGTTCCAGGTTCAATTGAGTATTCCTTTACGATTCTACAACATAGATATGGAATTATTGAGCAGTCTCCTCCCTTCCGAACAATAAATTTCTTTTTTAAAAGACCTTCAATTAGGGATTTACTTGTCTTTATCTCGTTCCATTTGATCCTTTAGGTTCCTGCTTGCTCCACTTCGATGGTTACAACACTATCTATCGATCGAAGCATATGTGCGATGAATAGACTCCTATAGCCATATCTTCGGTCCGGAATACCTCTTATTCAGGGATAACCCAAATGAAAGAGAATTACTTTCGAATTCCATTATATAAAAGAAGTGTTTTCACGAAGTTCAATTAGCAAATTGATACAGAATATAAAAACCCTGGACTAATTCCTCTTTCTCAACATCTCTTCAAGATGCTTATAATTCTGAGCTTCATGCTACTCCTCCGGAGGGACATGTCAGAGCTAAAGGCATCCCAATGAGATTGAATAGGATGACAGTTCCTTATTATGGATCTGTATGATCGGAACTTGTGATCAAGTCACACATCGCAGTATACTGGGCCTTCTAATTCTTTCCGAGTTTTAGCTAATAGATTCGCAATATAACTGGGAAGGCGTTTCAAATACCATACGTGAACCACTGGACATGCCAGTTTAATGTATCCCATTCGATATCTTCGAATTCGAGAATCAACAAATTCAACTCCACATTGTGTACAAAATTTTGAGTCTATCTTTTCATTTCCAATCCCTGGAGAATTTCCACAAGCACAAACTCTACTTTTTATAGGTCCAAAGATTCTTTCACAAAACGATCCATCTCTTTCTGGTTTATTAGTTTCATAATGTAGAGTATAGGGTTTAGTCACCTGTCCAACTATCTCGCCATTAGGTAAAATTTTTTTGGACCAAGCACAAATCTGTTCAGGAGAAGCTAATCCAATTCGAAGTTGTTGATGTTTATTCTGGTCAATCATAAAAGATCTTGATTCATTCTGATCAAACTTCCTCCCTATCTATCTGAAAGTCTTTCTCAGATATAATAGCATGATTCGATTCTAGAGCTAAAGATCGTAATTCTCGAATGAGCAATCGGAAAGATTCTGGAGCAGTGTCAGGTTTAGGTATTGGCCTTCCAGTGAGAATGGCACCAAGTACTTCATTACGAGTTCTAATATGGTCAGATTTGAGAGTAAGCATCTCTTGTAAAATATAAGCAACACCAAAACCTTCTAGAGCCCAAACTTCCATTTCTCCTACTCGTTGCCCCCCTCGTTTGGATTTTCCTCTAAGAGGTTGTTGTGTAACCCGTGCATAAGGTCCACTCGAACGTGCATGTATTTTATCATCAACTTGATGACTCAATTTCGACATATAAGCTTTTCCTATTGTAACAGGTTGTTCAAAAACATCTCCTGTTCTTCCATCGATTAATCTATGTTTTCCAGGATGATCCGGTTCGAATACCCATGGATTTGCTGTTTGTTCACTAGCTTTATAAAGCTCAGGAAACACTAGTTTTCTCGAAGCTTCTCGCTCATATCTTTCGTCAAAAGGTGTTATTCTATAATGTTTGTTCATCAGATTTCCTGCTAAACCGGGCAAACATTCAAAGATCTGTCCTACATTCATTCGTGAAGGTACCCCTAATGGATTCAATACCATATCAACAGGTATTCCATTTTGCAAATAGGGCATATCTTGTCTGGGCAAAATTATTGAAATAATACCTTTATTACCATGCCTTCCAGCTACTTTATCACCCACTTGTATCTTACGTTTTTGTGATATATATACGTGGACTGTTTCCGCATTATCACCGGAATCATCTACTCTATTGATCCATCTCACATCAATAACTCGACCTCTTCCACCTATAGGTGTTCTGAGACAATTTTCTCTGGCAGTGGATACCTCAATACCAAATATGGTTTGTAATAATCTTCCTTCCGGAGAACATAATGATTCTTCTGTTGTTTGAGGCGTTAATTTACCTACCAAAACATCACCTGTTTCTATCCAAGATCCTAGCATTACAAGACCATTTTCGTCCAAATGACGAAGTGAATGAGCATCTAAATGAGGTATTTCTCTAGTGATTCTTTCAGGACCCTGGCTCGTCATACAGATTTCAATCCTGTATCTTGCAATATGGAAAGAGGTATAAATATCTTCATATACCAGACGCTCACTAATGAGTATTGCGTCTTCGAAATTGTATCCTTCCCATGGCATATAAGCTACTAAGACGTTTTTTCCCAAAGAGAGTTCTCCCCCTACCGTAGCCGCACCGTCAGCCAGAATTTGTCCCTTCCTTACACATTCCCTTTGACGAACTTGAGGTTTTTGATGCGTACAAGTATTGGTATTAGAACGTTGATACATAACCGATTCTGTTCGTACAATGTCTCCATTAACCGATGAAGTTATATTTACAGCATCGATATACTCGATCCTTCCCTCTTGTGTAGCTATAGCTACACTTCCTGAATCTAGAGCTGCTTGACCTTCCAACCCAGTTCCGGCAATGCACTTCTCGGGTCGAAAAAGTGGAACTGTTTGACGCTGCATATTAGAACCCATTAGAGCACGATTTGCATCATTATGTTCGAGAAAAGGAATAAGGGAAACTCCAACGGAAAAATATTGGAAAGGAAAAATACTTCTGAAATGGATTTGTTCCCATGCAATAACTATAAATTCTTGTCGGTATCGAGCTGGAGTAATTTGTTCCTCTTGAATCCCTTGATTTAACGCCAAAGAATTTCCCGTAGCTATCCGATAGTATTCATCCTCATCTTCTCCCGGTAATAGATAAACCATATTTTCTTCTCTCGATCTCTCAGAGATCTTATAGAATGGACTTTGTAAAGAACCGTAATGACCAATCTTTGCATGAATAGATAATGATGCAACAAGTCCAGCATTCATTCCTTCGGACGTATCGATTGGACAAATACGCCCATAATAACTGGGATGAATATCCCGTGTCCGAAAACTAGCAGTTCGCTCTGTTAAGCCCCCAGGGCCTAAATGGCTCAATTTTAGCCCATGAGCTATTTCCGTCAATGGATTTGTTTGATCCAAAAATTGGGATAAGGGGTGTGAACCAAAAAAATCTTGAAAAGTGTTTTTAATTATAGTTGAAGTTACCAAGTTCTGAGGAGTTGATCTACGCTTGGTTGCTCTGTGTATAGTTCTTCGAACTGCATCTTCCAAACGACCTAGAGCTAATCTGAATTGATTCTGTAATAAATCTGCTACAGAACGAATACGTTGATTCCTGAGATGATCCATATCATCGAGTGTGCCCATTCCCATTTTAACTCCGATAAGGTAATCCACAGCAGCCAATACATCTTGTGGTAATGAAAAAATCTCGTTCTCGGGTATATCAAGGTTTAGTTTTTGGTTCGGATTTCGTCGACCAATCTTTCCCAATTCACATCTTTGTCGGAAAAATTTTTCCTGCAATTCTTTACATAGAGACTCGGAAAATACCACATCGCCACTTATACAGTATAGTCTTTTATAAAACTCCAGAATGGCATTTTCCCTCGACCAGAGATATTCCTCCCGCTTCTGCCTCCCCTTCGTCTTCAGTAAAAATAAAAAGATTTCGGGATAGCGAGTATTGTCCAGAATATCTTGGAGGTTTAAACCCATAGCTGATAATAGAACTGAAATAGATATTTTCCGTTTTCTGCTTACACGAGCCCATATCTTTTCTCCCCCATCAATCTCTAATTTTGATCTTCTTCCCCAATCTGAAATCAGAGTGCCAGTATATATATAGTTTATTCTATTATGATCTAATTCCAAACGATAATAAATACCGGGACTTATTAATATTTGATTCACCACGACTCTGTAAATTCCATTTACTACAAATGTTCCATGGGAATTCATTAAAGGAATATTTCCGAGAAATACAGTTTGTTTCTGTATCTTCCTACTATTCCTTTGAATCAATTTTGCTGGTACATATAATTCAGAGTAATATGTAAGGGACTGATATACAGCATCTCTCTCTTTGATGAAAGGTTCTGCTAATTCATATTCATTAGCAAAAAGCCTGAATTCAATTTCTTTATCTGTATCTTCAATTTTCGGAAAATTATGAAGTTCTTCCATCAAGCCTTGACCGATGAAACGACAAAATCCTTCAAATTGTATCTTACCAAATTCGGGGATTGTAAACGCTCCCTCATTTTCATTTAATCGCATTGGAAGTTTCCCATCCGTAAAAAAATCTATTCAATTATTCCCGATTGATCCATATAGATCAATCCGACAAAAAATATTCGAATTTATATTAAGTGTTCACTATATCCCGTGAAATTCTACCCGTATCCAGATATATTTCTCCAATAAGAAGAAAAAAAGGAATAAATAAGAAAAGAAGAGGTACTTTTATACTTTCATCCAATCACGTGTAATGGAGCTATGAACGAACAAATCAAACCATTCTTAAAAGTGCATCTCGCATAGAAAATTTCCTAATGAAAATAGTAAGATTGAAAGACGGAGAACAAATTAGATCCATTTCCTTTATGGTTGACTTTAGTATACATCTCATACTATACTTAAAGGACGGACGAATGATTCGATCTGTCCACGGCATTCCCATATCTCGGCGACATAGCCAAGCGGTAAGGCAGAGGACTGCAAATCCTCCATCCCCAGTTCGAATCCGGGTGTCGCCTTGTTGAGGTGAGTAAATGGAACGAAACGAAAAGTCTTTATTTCCATTGCAAAACTTCTGGAGACATATTGGTACATATTACCAATATAGTGAGTCGCATGCATTTGATCCCGATTCCGTCGTGAATGTACGACCCTCGAGTTAGTTATAGTAACTCGTTGGTCAATGATCAAACGGATTTATTGATCTCTCATATCAGCTTGAACGTCAGTAACGTTCAGAATGCAAAGGTGGACCATTTTAACTTCAACTTTGCACTATCGTTAATAGTTACCTTATCATCTCGATAATGAAATCATTATTTTTTAGAGAACATGATCCGTATGGATATAGTCGGTATAACTTGGGCTGCTTTAATGGTAGTTTTTACATTTTCCCTTTCACTCGTAGTATGGGGGAGAAGTGGGCTATAATGGTAATGCTTAAGAATCAATTATTGTGTTCCTTCCAGATCATGCATGATAATATCTCCTGTTCTATAAAGATCCAATAATATTGAATCTTCTTTCCAAATTGATTGAAAGACTCTTTCCGTGGAATTATTTCCTCTTTATCCTCGTAAGATGCATAATTCCTTATCATTATCATTTTACTAAAACAAATCCAATTATCTCTAACAAGTTTTAATGAATTAGTTATTTTTTAGAATGAGTTTCTAATCTCGTTTCTCCCACTGAAGAACGATCTCTCTTCTCTTTCTTAGTAGGAATAAAAATAGTCCATGTTTTACCGGATGGTTCCAAATTGATCGGATCTGATATGAATTCCGATCTCAGAAAAATATGGGACATAAGTCGAGGTCCTTCATCCTAAATTTACCATATATGAACAAGTACTATTAAGATCTATTTATCCATATATGGGTGTAGAAAAAGAAGTAGTAAAAAAGAAAAGGTTAGATAGTCTTTTCCTTCGTACTACTTCTTTTTCTTTTCAAAATAAATGAAAAAGCAATCCCTACCCTGTATTGTAGTATAATAAAATATTTTAATATAATAAGATCCCATAACCTATTTTATACTTATGATTCAGATCATTTGGATCTATCTAGTGATCAGTAATCACTCCATTTTAATACAAAGAAATTGCTTTCACTGCTTGCAGTGCTTCAAGCATTCTTTTTGGCGTAAGGGATAAATAGAAAAGCAGTAGGAAATCCAACGAACAATACAATAGCAACAAATCCAAGGTTATTTACTTCCATGATCTCCTTATTTTTACTTTTTCTAAAATAGCTCGAGATTTTATCTCATAGATATGAATCTTTCAAGATCCATGAAATAGATCTGATTGAATCAATAGAATTGGTTCGAGTAACGGAATCTAACTAACGGATTGAATGAATTCTTCGATGGAAATAGTATATCATAATATGATCACTTTTGATAAGACTAATAGTAAAAACTTACGCGCATCATAAAACATTTCGATCAACACATGTCTGTATCATTTCCAAAGAATAGGATTCGTACGAATAATAACCTTCTGTTACCCCAGAAGACGTTCGTCAGACATGAGAGGTATGGATCTCCACGGTTTAGATTGAATATTAAACCTATCCGGTCCGGTGATGATATAGAAGTATAATCATATAAATTTGATCCAGAGGTCTACCCATGACCCTGGAATGAGAAAGACTATTCAGATAGCCCGTCCAGGTCCTGACATGATCATTCTTGGAAATACAATAGAATGTCTGTAAATCCACTGGCTATCAATCACGAAAAAGAAGTATTAGCATGAAATAGTCACAATATCCTTAGAACAGAAGGAAGATATACTGTAAATCATTAAATCATTGGGAATTATCTATAGGGATCTCCGCGGGATTCTGACTTAGGAGGACTACCTCTGTGTAACCCTAACATTCTTTGCTGTGTCACCCTAAAATCTATTGATCTTCTCGTATTTTTTATACGATAATTTTCTCCTTCGGGGAGGGAAGAATTTTTATTACAGATTCACTATGATTATTATATTTTATCCCCAGAAAAAGGATCTTTTCCCAAACTGAATTATCGATCTGGTAAATGTATCTAATGGATAGATATACTAAATATATAGTATATCTAGTATATCTAGTAAACCCTATTCTCTTTTTCATTCTTCTACGGAGATTAAGAGCTGAATTTATTAACTTATTGGATCGGGACTGACGGGGCTCGAACCCGCAACTTCCGTCTTGACAGGGCGGTACTCTAACCAATTGAACTACAATCCCAATACAGTACAATTCATTTACTATTGGATCATATTTATTTTATGGTAGGTGCTAGATAGATCGTATAGATTACGTGAGCGCTAGGTCGATTAAAGATCTTATCCTTCTCTTTCATTTTTGAAAGTATCAATTTCTATGGAATTGGGCACATATCCATATGATATGAATAGATATAGATATCGGGGAGGGGGGGAGGGTTCAATAACCAATTATCTTTTCATCCATGATTGGCATGAATATATAATACCGATAGATTGGTATTGATGATATTGGTTGGGTCGAGCTGGATTTGAACCAGCGTAGGCATATCGCCAACGGATTTACAGTCCGTCCTCATTAACCACTCGGGCATCGACCCAGAAACAAGAAAGTAATTGAAATAGGTTAAGATATCGAACGAATGGGTATTCTATTTCATGGTACCCCTAGGGGAAGTCGAATCCCCGCTGCCTCCTTGAAAGAGAGATGTCCTGGTCCACTAGACGATAGGGGCCGTCAATTAGAATAATATGAAAGTTCCCCAGAAGTTGTCAATAATATGGCCATAATTATTAATAATATTCTTATTGGTTTCCTATCCTTATTATTTGTTCATTCATAAACTTCCATATATACTACAAAATAAAGAATCCACCCAGAGAGGGTTTGCTCATATATACTAATAAAAATAGATAGAGCTTTGGATGGATCAGAGATCCATTTAAAATATCCTTTAACTATTTGAGTTGATAATGTAACGAATCACACTCACTTTTATAACTAAACTATACACGCCACAATCCCATTGACAGATATTCCGTCACTTCTTTCCTTCCTTCCACATTTGAATCCAAATTCCGGAATTCCTTAATTCTTGTTCCAAGAGAGAACAAAGGATTCTATTGACTCTAGGTTTTTCTTTTCTAATCTTCTACAGAAATATTACACCTGGTAAAATAATGTCTTCTACAAAATGTAGAAGGATTATATTGAACCAATCTTGGATTAAGAAAGAAAAGAATTGGTTTAATATAATCGCCATCTTTAAAAATAGAAGGGGTTTCCTTACAACCATTGATCTTCTTAGGTTTGTGATAGATTCTATTCGGGAACATATTCCTTTTCCTTATTTGTTCGAATTTTCTACAGTTTAAAGATATATGGATCATGTGCATCCAATTTGTTTGTTGTCCATATATCGTAGTAGACTCACTCATTACTAATGATGGGGGGGAGGCCCTTTTAACTCAGCGGTAGAGTAACGCCATGGTAAGGCGTAAGTCATCGGTTCAAGTCCGATAAAGGGCTCATGTTTCCTACGAAGAAGATCCGGGTTTCCGTCCGTTCATACATTACATAGATAGAATTTATTTTCATATTTCAATGAAAATAAAAAAAGAATCGGATTCTTTTTTTTCTCTTATTTTATGGGCGAACGACGGGGATTGAACCCGCGTGTGGTGGATTCACAATCCACTGCCTTGGTCCACTTGGCTACGTCCGCCCTGGAAACCAACCGAACAACTCCGGGCGGGGTATTTCATCGGAGGGTCGTTGTTTCAAATGATCGAGACTGCGTCGACAAGTTCGATTCTATCTGCTTGTCACATATTCAGATTCAGGGAATCTAGACCATTGAAACGAAGGAAGTATCAAAGAATTGGAACATGCATTCATTGATGCTTTTACTGGAACGGGTTGAGGAGTAGATCTGGTACATCTGTACTATCCAGATCTCATAGTAGTAAAAAGGGATAAAAGGATCAGGGAATTAAACTTTTTCAGAAATGAAGGCAGTACTTACTATGCATTCAACATATTAAAATATGCAATCGGTTCCGTTTGATGAATAAATACAAATGTCTTTCAGTTAATTCGAAAGAAAGTTTGATGCAGGTGAATCGGAACAGGATTGGTAGGCATCAATCGATCCGTGTAACGTATCAAATCTTTAACGTATAAGTTCGTTATAAGTCCGGGCTCATTCCGATATAATATGATTTCGGACAGATCTATTGTCTAGCCGAGTGAAGATCTATTTGTAACGGGGCAGAAGGTGACTTCTTTTGGGCCGCAATCCACATAAATTTTTAACAAGGGGTGATATATATTGTTCGAGAACGCATTCCATCCATGAAATATGTGTATTCTTATGACAATAAATATGGGTCTGGAAAACCATGTGATGATTTTAGGTGGAGAGAGAAAACGAACCAAGGATTTTTCTTTAGCTAGGATGGATCAACTCCAAAGAATTTTCCTTTCCGGGTATTTTAAATATCCATTTATCACTTATATATATAGTTCAAGAATATATTAGATTTACCGCACATGAAATATTGTAGATAATCCTAGTTGCTAAAGATCTTCGCCCCGATCTTTAGCAAAGGGATAGATACAGCCGGGATTCTCGATTGAACGGATTGAAAAGCACTTCGTTCAACCCCAACGGAATGTGTTGCGTAAAGCCACATGTCCGATCGATACTTTGACTGGACCATGGATTGCTTGAAACATATGATATTTGAGAGAACTCTCGAGTTTCTCGAAAAGCTAGTGATAAAAAAAACCTTGTTTCTTTTATGCTACAATTAGTTCCAGTTCTACGATCCGAACTATTTGGATTGGACAGATTAGACAGATTGGATCGGACAGATACTTCTATAGATCCCCTTGTTTTGTTATAGATTCCCTTGAGAATAAAAGGAAAAGAGGAAGCAATTCATCATACTGGCTAGGAATCCCCTACACCTTATTTATAATATTCCAATGATCAATCCTAATTACTTACTATTTATTCGAACGAAGGCCAAGATCCAATAGACTGGGATTAATCATTCATTAGAACTTTGGGTCTATCGGAAGTGGATTAGTAACCCCAATAATGTAATGGATAATGATTGCATATCATCATGTCAGTCATTACTTAACTTATTTTATCTCCCCCCCCCCCCTTTTTTTCTTAATGAAAAAAGGTTTTTTTATAGGTGCGATCATCTGGTATCGGATCAATTTCGATCGATGAGGAATAATAATCTGCCTGCCCTGTTCCAACGTTCCCATCCATCGATCTTGATAAGGACATTATAATAGTTAATAGTTGATATGATCCAAAAAACTCTTCAGGGCCAAGTCATAGGAACTATGATGGGATATGTATAAGAGTAGTGTAACTTAGTGGAATGTATAGGGCTATACGGGCTCGAACCGTAGACCTTCTCGGTAGAACAGATCAAAGTTATTATTATCAAAATGATTTGAACTGTTCCAGGAACCCAACATGCATTTTCTCGCATTGGGCTCTTTCATTAACTGATGGAAAGATCGGTTAGTCTGCCATTCTCCTCTTTCTAGGAAAGATACTAATATGGCTCCGTGTGCTCCAAATTATTACCCTTCGGAGCAATCCCAAAGTTATTCAAAAGGTTTCTTTGACGTAGGTCTGCCTTGCTTGGGCATAGATTGACTCAAATAGAGTCTCCTCTATCGCTCCAAAAGTAAAATATGACACTTCATACACCTAAAAGTTCATAGAGCGAAAAGAATATATTTTGAGGTCCCCGTATTATACTCATTATGCCTGGCATTGAACGGAGCTTGGGATTGACCATATCAATTAGATTCGTAATTCGAATTCGAATCGGATCGAACTTCATCTTTGTCATGCTATTGTTCCCCAGAGAAACAAATTGATAGAGTAAGACTATTTCACATAGAAATATTTCTTGGATCGGACGAATCGATAAACTCTCTCGAAAACCATTGGCGCACGTGTAAACGAGGTGCTCTACCTTGCTGAGCTATAGCCCTTCCTTGCCAATCTTGGTGATACACTACTATACTAACCAGATGGATCACTTTCTGTCAAGGTAGATATTGAATGATCCGATACTATGATCCAATACGTTCTAATAAGTTCGATCTGTGCCAGGGACACATTGTCTATACGTTCAATTCCATTTAGAATCGTTTATAAGTCCAACTCTACCTATGATAATAAATGACCCACTTAACTCAGTGGTTAGAGTATCGCTTTCATACGGCGAGAGTCATTGGTTCAAATCCAATAGTAGGTAAACTTATTAGATACCATTGAAGAGTCGATGGCATCTAATAAGTTTTACTCCACTTGTTTGGATCGAGACGGAACATTGAATCCATTTTAAGATCATTATAGTAAATGTTTAATTAGAAACGGGGGGGCTAGCATTGATAGCCTCTAATCGTGTTCTAGCTCTTTTCAGAGCTACATCAGCCTCAATTGCTTGTCTTTTACCTTCGGCTCGAGTTAAGTCAGCTTTAGCCATTTTAAAAGTTTCCTGGGCCTCTTTGAGGTTGATGTCAACATCTCTCTCTGCATTATTTACCAATATAGTGATTCCATCATTGTCTATCTTGGCGAAACCGCCCATCAAAGCCATAGTTGACCACTGCCCATTGAGACGTATTTTCATAACTCCTATATCTACAGCTGCCACAAGTGAAGCATGATTGGGTAATATGCCAATTTGACCGCTATTAGTAGATAGAATTATTTCTTTAACTTCTGAATCCCAAATGACTCGATTAGGAGACAGTACACGAAGATTTAGGGTCATTTTCAGAATTAACTTTCCACTTTGGAGTTCAGTTCATAGCCTTCGCGGTAGCTTCATCAATGTTACCCACCAAATAAAAAGACTGTTCGGTAAGACCATCTAATTCTCCGGCAAGGATCATTTGAAACCCTTTAATTGTTTCCATGAGACCAACATATTTGCCGGAGAAACCTGTGAATACCTCTGCTACAAAAAAGGGTTGTGATAGGAAACGTTCAATTTTTCTTGCTCTTGCTACGATTAAACGATCTTCTTCCGATAATTCGTCCAGTCCAGGAATGGCTATAATGTCTTGAAGTTCCTTATAACGTTGTAAAGTTTGCTTAACCCCTTGCGCAATTTCGTAATGTTCTTCGCCTACGATCCAAGGTTGGAGCATAGTCGATGTTGAATCTAAAGGATCCACTGCTGGATAGATACCCTTGGCAGCTAATCCTCTCGATGGTACGGTAGTAGCATCTGAATGTGCAAATGTTGTAGCAGGAGCAGGGTCGGTCAAGTCGTCAGCAGGTACATAAACTGCTTGAATCGAGGTTATAGATCCCTTTTTTGTGGAAGTAATTCTCTCTTGCAAAGAACCCATTTCCGTGGCAAGGGTTGGCTGATAACCCACGGCGGAAGGCATTCTGCCTAATAGGGCAGATACCTCTGATCCCGCTTGGACAAAGCGGAAGATGTTATCTATAAATAATAGTACGTCCTGCTCATTTACATCTCGGAAATATTCGGCCATGGTTAGAGCAGTTAAACCGACTCTCATACGAGCTCCTGGTGGTTCATTCATCTGACCATAGACCAGAGCCACTTTTGATTCTGATATGTTTTGTTCATTAATTACTCCCGATTCTTTCATTTCCATGTAAAGATCATTCCCTTCACGGGTACGTTCTCCTACTCCGCCAAATACAGATACCCCTCCATGAGCCTTAGCAATGTTGTTGATCAACTCCATAATGAGTACTGTTTTACCCACTCCAGCTCCTCCGAATAAACCGATTTTTCCCCCACGGCGGTAAGGAGCCAAAAGATCTACTACTTTAATGCCTGTTTCAAAGATGGATAATTTTGTATCCAACTCTGTAAAGGCGGGAGCAGATCTATGAATAGGAGATGTTGTGCTAGCATATACAGGACCCAAATTATCAACAGGTTCTCCAAGAACATTGAAAATTCGTCCAAGAGTAGCTCCACCAACTGGAACACTCAGAGGAGCCCTTGTGTCAATCACTCTCATTCCTCTCGTCAAACCATCTGTAGCACTCATAGCTACAGCTCTGACCTTATGATTTCCTAATAATTGTTGTACCTCACAAGTCACCTGAATTTCCTGACCGGCTGTACCTTGACCCTTAACTGTTAATGAATTGTAAATATTAGGCATATTACCTGGGGGAAAAGAGACATCCAGTACTGGGCCAATTATTTGGGCAATATGTCCCACATTTTTTTCCACAAGTGTGGAAACCCCAAGAACAAGAGAATTGGTTCTCATACAAAATGGAAATTCTTTCCATGAAGAATATCTAGATATCTAATTTTGCCCATATTATCAAAAAAAAAAAAATGTTCCGTATCGGGTCGATCAGATCAGTCAATAATGAATGAGAGTTACCACCTTAGTAATAGCCCTTTCTTTATATGAATTCATTTATATTTGGAATATTTAAGTGGGTAGATGGATATGGATACGGATCATAAGGAAGTCTTCACTTCATCTATAACTAGAACCAATTTATACATAACTAAAACCGAAAATACTTCACCATTATGTCCAGATCATCTTTGAAATTTGAAACTTGAACCCTATTAATTACCTTTCTCTCATTGGTCTTTATCTCTTCTCTTCGTACGCACATCTGTTCCCTATTCTATAAGTAGGTATTTTCCTATGGACAATTCGTACCATTATGGTAAAAGGTCGATTCGGTTCTTTAAATTCGTTTTCGTTAATGAACCAGTTTAATTTAACAGCTGAAAGGATGCTCGGGTCAATCCATGGAGAAAAGTGCTCAGGTCAACCCATGGAGGAAGAACTTAAAAAGCAAAGATTTGGTTGCGTCATACATAAAAAATAAAGTATAATCGGGGTAGATTTCGCAGATCTTATTTGCGTCATACATAAAAAATAGAGTATAATCGGGGTAGATTTCGCAGATCTTATTTGCGTCATACATAAAAAAATAGAGTATAATCGGGGTAGATTTAGCAGATCTTGCAGATCTTATTTGCGTCATACATAAAAAATAGAGTATAATCGGGGTAGATTTAGCAGATCTTGCAGATCTTATTGTCCAATAACAGACGACTGTTTTTTACAATATTTCTGTCAAAATAAATTGTTTACGTTCGATCCATATCGAGTAGACCTCGTCCTTGCGAAATAGAATTCTTAATTGAGGAGGGACTTATGTCACCAAAAACAGAAACTAAGGCTAGCGTAGGGTTCAAAGCTGGTGTTAAGGATTATAGATTAACTTATTATACTCCTGAATATCAGACCAAAGATACGGATATCTTGGCAGCATTCCGAGTAACTCCTCAACCCGGAGTGCCGCCCGAGGAAGCAGGAGCAGCAGTAGCTGCTGAATCGTCCACCGGTACATGGACCACTGTTTGGACCGATGGACTTACCAGTCTTGATCGTTACAAGGGGCGATGCTATGACATCGAACCCGTTCCTGGAGAAGAGAGTCAATTTATTGCCTATGTAGCTTACCCCTTAGACCTTTTCGAAGAAGGTTCTGTTACTAACTTATTCACTTCCATTGTAGGTAATGTATTTGGATTCAAGGCCCTACGGGCTCTACGTTTGGAAGATTTGCGGATTCCCCCTGCTTATTCCAAAACTTTTCAAGGTCCGCCTCATGGTATCCAAGTTGAAAGAGATAAATTGAACAAATACGGTCGTCCTTTGTTGGGATGTACTATAAAACCAAAATTGGGTCTATCGGCTAAGAACTATGGTAGAGCAGTTTATGAATGTCTCCGTGGTGGACTCGATTTTACCAAGGATGATGAGAACGTAAACTCCCAACCATTCATGCGTTGGAGAGATCGTTTTGTCTTTTGTGCGGAAGCACTTAATAAGGCTCAGGCTGAGACGGGTGAAATTAAAGGACATTACTTGAATGCTACTGCAGGTACATGTGAAGAAATGATGAAAAGGGCAATATTTGCAAGAGAATTAGGAGTTCCTATCGTCATGCATGACTATCTGACGGGAGGTTTTACCGCAAATACTAGTTTGGCTCATTATTGCCGAGACAATGGCCTACTTCTTCACATTCACCGCGCAATGCATGCAGTTATTGACAGACAAAGAAATCATGGTATGCATTTTCGTGTACTGGCTAAAGCATTGCGTATGTCCGGTGGAGATCATATTCACGCCGGTACTGTAGTAGGTAAACTTGAAGGAGAACGAGACGTCACTTTAGGGTTTGTTGATCTACTGCGTGATGATTTTATCGAAAAAGATCGAAGTCGTGGTATTTACTTCACTCAAGATTGGGTATCTATGCCAGGTGTTCTGCCCGTAGCTTCAGGAGGTATTCACGTTTGGCATATGCCTGCTCTGACCGAGATCTTTGGAGATGATTCTGTACTACAGTTTGGTGGGGGAACTTTGGGACACCCTTGGGGAAATGCACCTGGTGCAGTAGCTAATCGGGTTGCTCTGGAAGCTTGTGTACAAGCTCGTAATGAAGGACGTGATCTTGCTCGTGAAGGTAATGAAGTTGTTCGTGAAGCAGCTAAATGGAGTCCTGAACTAGCTGCTGCTTGTGAAGTATGGAAGGAGATCAAATTTGAATTTGATACGATTGATTACTTGTAATTAAGTGACTTTCATTCGATCAATCGCACTCGGCCCAACCAATCTTTAACCACTCGCACTTAACCCAACCAATCTTTAACCACTAGCACTCGGCCCAACCAATCTTTAACCATTACCACAAAGATTAAGTCGAATCGTGAACAGAGATCTGGGATTTTAAGATAGATATATTAAGATCTATAAATAGATCTTAATATATCTATAGATATTTCCGAGATCCAATATCTCAAACAGAGTTAGTCGATAAAAATAGGATGAATAATATTCATCCTTAAAATTTATCTAAGAAAGAGAAAAAAAAAAGAAAAAAAAACCGAGCTAATCGGGATATTATAGATCCTTTGTCTTTATAAAAGACAAAAAGGTTCTATAATAAGATTGATATATTATATTTTAGGGAGCAAACACCATGGTTTTTGCTTTGAAGTCCTTTCGCTCCTTTCGGTCCTTTCATTTCTTTCATTTCTTTCATTCATTTCATTCATTTCATTCATTTATTTCAATTAAATAAATTAAATAAATTAACGAAATTAACTTATTTAAGAATAATCCTACTCTTTGTTTTTTTCCAATTTATCCCACAATAGGATTATTCTAATAAAAAAAAAAGCCAACAAAATTTTCCCTTATATGGAAAACACTATGTCTATAAACGAGTGGTTCGAAGACAAGCGTAGAATAAATAGTTTACTAAAAGATTCAGTCAAAGAGGATAGTAAGGACGTCAATGAGACGGAGAATAAAAAGAATTCAAGTATTAATTACGAAAAAATTAAGAATTTATGGGTTCAATGCGACAATTGCGAGACCTTGTTATATTTAAGCTTTTTGAGAGAGAAAGACAGCGTTTGTCAAGACTGTGGATATTATCTTAAAATGAATAGTTCAGATAGAATCGAACTTCTAATTGATCATGGCACTCGGTGTCCTATGGATGAAAATATGTATGCTATAGATGTTCTTCAATTTTATTCTGGGGAGGATGAAGATTCTCATTCTGATTCTAATACTGATCCTCATCATCCTTATCTTTATACTGCTCCTGATCCTGATCCTGATCCTCATCCAGATCCTGATCCTCATCCAGCTCTTGGTGAGTCAGATCTGGATGAGGATTTTTTGAATTACGATTTTGCTATGGATATTGATACCGAGACTGATACTGATCCTGATATAGATTCTGATCCTCATCCTGATCCTGATCATGATCCTTATCTTGATCCTGATCATGGTCCTGATCCTCATCCTGATCCTGAGCCTGATCCTGATCAGCATCCTGATCCTGATACTGATCCTGAGGAAGAAGAAGAACCTTATAAGGATCATATCATTTCCTGTCAAATAGAGACAGGTTTAACTGATGCTGTTCAAACAGGCATAGGTAAATTAAAAGGTATTCCTATTGCACTCGGAGTTATGGATTTTAAGTTCATGGGAGGTAGTATGGGCTCTGTAGTAGGTGAGAAAATAACCCGTCTGATCGAGCGCGCTACCGAGGAATCTCTTCCAGTCATTATGGTGTGTGCTTCCGGAGGAGCACGCATGCAAGAAGGAAGTTTTAGTTTAATGCAAATGGCTAAAATAGCTTCTGCGTTATATATTCATCAGAAGGATAAAAAGTTGTTATATGTATCGATTTTGACGTCTCCGACAACTGGTGGAGTGACTGCTAGTTTTGGCATGTTGGGAGATCTCATTATTGCCGAACCTAAAGCGTACATTGCATTTGCAGGTAAAAGAGTAATTGAACAGACATTAGGTCAGAAAGTGATTGAAGATTTTCAGGTGACTGAAAATTTATTTGATCATGGTTTATTTGATCTGATTGTTCCACGTAATCTCTTAAAAGGTGTTCTGAGTGAACCATTTCGGCTTTACGGTCTTTCTCATAGTATGAATAAGTGATGTAATGGATCTTTATATATATTTATTGTAATATAGAAAATCCTCATTGTTGAACTCGGGATCTTATCCAAAAACAATGGAAGATCCAACTTTCATTTATTTTTCGGTATTTTTGGAAGAGACGGAGAAAAGAACAACATTGAAAAGAACAACATTTGCGTACATTTATTCTATAAAGAAAGAGAAATAGGACTGCTCATTTGGTCCCATCACTTATTTGATCTTATAATAATTCCTTGTAATACGCATAAACAGTTCATTTATTAACTAAGGTACTCGTTCTATGATAATTCTTAACTTAACCTCGATAACTCTTAACCTACCCTCTATTTTCGTGCCTTTAGTTGGCTTATTACTTCCGGCAATTACAATGGTTTTTTTTCATCTGTATATTCAGAATGACGAGATTTTATGAATCTGATAAAATCAGATTTAATAAATGGGTTCGAATCTTTCAATTGCAGCAGAACAGTTTCAATTGCAGCAGAACAGATAGGATATCTATATCTATCTCAGATGATATGAGATAGAACCCTTATAGACACAAAATAGGTATAAATATCCATACGTATTTATCCATATTCATATATGAATATGGATAAATATTCATATCCATATACATACATATCAGATATATGCATGTGTCAATAGATAGGTATTTATCAATATGGTCGGTTATATTTTTCATATGGTATACATATTCTAGAGATATTTATACTCCACTGATCCAGTGTTGTTTCTAAAATTGATAAATAAAGGAAGGACCGATTTGGAATAAACGGTAAGAATGGATAAGAATAGAAACTTGGCTTACTTGACTGAAATGTTCGCTATGTATAGAAATAGCTAGTTAATAAGAGTTTGGGAACCAAAAGATTAAAAACTTGGCCATTCCCTCAACTTCAATAGGATGGAATTGAATACAATTTTTTATGAATCGTCGATCCAAATGGCTCTGGATAGAACCTATAACAGGGTCTCGAAAAATAAGTAATTTCTTTTGGGCTTGTATCCTCTTTCTGGGTTCACTAGGATTTTTCCTGGTCGGGATTTCGAGTTATTTTGGTGAGAACCTGATACCACTATTGTCATCTCAGCAAATACTCTTTGTTCCACAAGGAATTGTAATGTGTTTTTATGGTATTGCAGGTCTGTTCATTAGCTCTTATCTGTGGTGCACCATTTTGTTCGATGTGGGTAGTGGCTATAATAAGTTTGATAAAAGAAAAGGAATTGTATGTCTTTTTCGTTGGGGATTTCCCGGAAGAAATCGTCGTATTTTGCTACAATTTCTTATGAAGGATATTCAGATGATCAAAATGGAAGTTCAAGAAGGTATTTCCCCTCGTCGTGTTCTTTATATGGAAATAAAAGGTCGACAAGACATTCCTTTAACTCGTATTGGTGATAATTTGAACCTAAGGGAGATCGAACAGAAAGCTGCCGAATCAGCCCGTTTTTTGCGTGTATCCATTGAAGGGTTTTGAAATGAACCGGGGAGTTATGTATTCTCGACATACATTAAAATGTCGAGACATTGGAATATGGATCAGATCAAGGAGCATGAATCAATATCCAATAAGGAAATTGAAATATTCATATAAATTTCAATAAATCTTGAAAGACAATTGTATTGAAATGGAACGATATAGGATCTTTATGAACAATATAAGATTTTTATTAAATAGTAGAGGTAATATAGAAAGAACAATAAGTTAAATTTGTCCGGGGAAAAGATAATGCAGTTAATTTTTACTAAATGATACTTATGGAATGAATCAGACCAATATTCTTTTGGTAGTTCCCGAACATGCCATATCATTTCCTATCCTAGAGAGGGCGAGCTTATAGAGTAAGTAGATGGATATTATGTATCAAAAAGAAAAATTAATATATATAGTGGTAGTGGTACGGTTTCCCTAAAACTAGAACGTTTTCCGTCTCATCCTGATTCTTCATCACGATCCAATTAATTATTATATTATTTATTTCGTCATTTTTTTTTTTTTTCATTTTTAAAGAGCATTTGTCCTCTTTGGAAATAACTGGGAAAAGAAAGATTCGTAAAGGATCGATCCAGTTATCAGAATTCAAAGGATCTTGGGAATGAATAAGACTTATGTTACTTAAAGTTATTCTTATAAAAAAGAGTCAGATGGAATGGAAAAAAGAAATAGATAATTGGTCCAGATAGAAACGATTTGGAATTTTTGGATATCTGGGAACGATCTCCTCCTTATGCTCCGTCTTACTCATTTGAAGCGAACCTTTTACTTTTTCTCCGAGGATATTTTTTTATCGGGGTCAAACAATTACGCAATAGATAAATCTATGGGTTTCATACCTCATTCTATCACTCGTACTTTGTCTAGATTTCGGGCAGAATTGACGAGTAAATCAGGTTCGTTAACGATTCACAAATTGAAATTGGTCAAATATAAAACATCAGTTTCCCTACGATATATCGCAGGTTTAGTAGTACTGCCCTGGTTAATTTCTATTTCATTCCAGAAAGTGTTGGAGCCTTGGGTTAGAAATTGGTGGAATACTGTTCAATATCAGAATTTTTTTTATTATCTCGAAGAAAAAGCTCTGATAAGATTTAATCAAATAGAAGAACTTTTTCTGTTAGAAAGAATATTGGAAGATTCTTCGGGAACACATTCACAAGATCTTGGTATAGAGATGAAAAAAAGAATGATCCCGTTTGTCAAAATGTACAATGAAGAATGTATCCAGATAATTTTAAATATATTGACAAGTCCAATAGGTTTTGCTTCTATAAGTGCTTATCTCATTCTGGGTAAGAAGAAACTTGCCATTATAAATTCTTGGATTCAAGAATTATTCTATAGTCTGAGCGATACAATGAAAGCTTTTTGCCTTGTTTTAGCAAGCGATATAGTTATTGGGTTTCATTCGCCCGATAGTTGGAAATTTATACTCGATTTTCTCTACGACAATTATGGATTGATCCTGGACGAACATTTAGTATCTTGTTTTATTTCAACTTTTCCAGTTATCGCAGATACGATTATGAAATATTGGATCTTTATTTATTTAAATCGTATATCTCCTTCACTTGTAGTAATTTATCATTTGATGAATGAGTAAATAATATGTTTTTTTCTGATCGACAACAATTGAAACAGAATAATAAAGTGTTTCCCGTGTTCAGAAATTAGCTATTTCCCCCCTCATTCTTCTCCTGGTGCGAGCGATTTCTTACTTTTAGGTTTGGTTTAATCAATTTAGTAGCAGATTTTTTAACAGGTAACTATGATAGCTACCTACTCTCACCCGAAAAATGATTTGGAACCCATAATTGAACCATGCAAAATAGAAATACTTATGACTGGACGAAAAAGATGACTCGGTTAATTTCTGTCCTGGTCATGATACATATCATAACTCGGACATCCATTTCGAATGCATATCCCATTTTTGCACAGCAGGGTTATGAAAATCCCCGAGAAGCAACTGGACGTATTGTATGTGCCAATTGTCACTTGGCCCAAAAACCTGTAGACCTTGAGGTTCCTCAGTCCGTTCTTCCCAATACCGTATTTGAAGCAGTTGTTAAGATCCCCTATGATCTGCAAATGAAACAAGTTCTTGCTAATGGTAAGAAAGGGGGTTTAAATGTAGGAGCTGTTTTAATTTTACCCGAGGGCTTTGAATTAGCCCCTCCGGATCGTATTTCTCCTGAGATTAGAGAAAAGATGGGTAATGTTTTTTTTCAGAACTATCGTCCCAATCAAAAAAACATTATTGTAATAGGTCCTGTTCCTGGTCAAAAATATAGTGAACTTGTGTTCCCCATCCTTTCACCAGATCCTGCTACTGATAAAGAAGCTCACTTCCTTAAATATCCCATATATGTGGGTGGTAATAGAGGAAGGGGACAAATTTATCCCGACGGGAGTAAGAGCAACAATACGGTCTATAACGCTTCAGCAACAGGAAGAATCAGCAAAATTTTACGTAAAGAAAAGGGTGGATATGAAATAACTATCGAGAATACATCAGACGGTAGACAAGTGGTTGACATTGTACCTCCGGGACCGGAACTTCTTGTTTCCGAAGGCGAATTGATCAAGGTCGATCAACCATTAACGAATAACCCTAATATGGGTGGATTTGGTCAAGGAGATGCAGAGATAGTACTTCAAGATCCATTACGTGTTAAGGGTCTTTTATTATTCTTTGCATCTGTCATTTTAGCACAGATATTTTTGGTCCTTAAGAAGAAACAATTTGAGAAAGTTCAATTGGCCGAGATGAATTTTTAGGTCTATAGATTTTTGAACATGAAGTTTACTGATTGGATTAAAAAGTAATACCCCTTCGGAGATGGAGAGCCTTTTATCCTCCTTCTCCCTTATATATTCTTGGGAAAATGTTCATATCTACATTTTGAATAGGGAGTGACTCAATAAGTACTGGAACAGATCAACTTTTTGAACAATCCCCATATGCTATGCTATATTGTGTACTATATAAACGCCATTACTTTTTTTTCTTGGCCAAGAAATGGTAAAATATATAGGAATATATTTTTTATGGAAGATAATTTTCCGGTTTCTCATCGAGATAAAAGGAACTAATTGGGTTTCCAATCCTATTCTGTTCGTAAATTCCTTCGTAAATTGCCGATTATTTTGCACATTATACTGAGTGATTGAAAAATGAATAAATAAGTAAGAGCAGACAAGTAAGGGGCAATATCACTCATTAAGCAAAACAACCGTATATTTTGTAATTCATACCAATTTTTTTTTTTTTATAATATAGCAATAGATTGGCTTATCACTTTACTAAAAAGCATTGAATTAAGTATACGAATCTTCTCTTCTAATTAATATTAATATTCATGCAGAAGAGGGTCTCAAAAGTGAAAAATTGATAAGGCCTTACCCTTGAAGGGTAAGGCCTTATCAATTTTTCACTTTCACATTTATAGTATTCCCCATAGTAAGTGCATTTCCCCTACTATAGGGATGACCCTAATCCGGAATATGAACCATAGAAAAAGATACCCAGTAGACCAATCACGATAATACCAGTTACAGTACCTATCAACCAAAGAGGGATCCTTCCAGTGGTATCGGCCATTTCTCTTACTCCCTTTCACATTTTCTTAAGTGGTCATGCTCGAGACATAAACAGTCATAGCATATATAATTATGAGTATTGGATTTTTCCGAATGGAGTGAGAAGATTCTCATTGTTCCTAATTGAAAAAATAATTAGAGAATAGAACAGCAAGTACAAAAATTAGTAGCAACCCCCAATAGAGGCTGGTACGATTCAATTCAACATTTTGGTTGTTCGGGTTTAATTGTGTCATATCTACATACTTTCTTTAGATAGAGTTTATCGCTGAATGAACTGCATTGCCGATATTGATCCCAAGAAAAAAACTGTAGGGACAGCTAGCCCGTGAACGGCCAACCATCTAACTGTAAAAATCGGATAAGTTCTATCTGTAGTCATTAGTGCCTCCTAAAAAGATCTAGTAAATTCATCGAGTTGCTCTAATGGATCGAAACGGCCAGTTACTAATGGAACCTCTTGTCGGCTTTCTGTGAAATACTCATTCGGCCGAGGGCTCCCGAACACATCATAAGCCAAACCCGTGCTGACAAATAACCAACCTGCAATGAATAGAGAAGGTATAGTAATGCTATGAATAACCCAGTATCTAATACTAGTAATAATGTCAGCAAAGGAGCGTTCTCCCGTATTCCCAGACATGCTCAGCTCCATATATTATTGTAAAGTCAGTCAAGGGGGAATTGATCCCATGAAAGATAGAGATCAGGAAATGGAAAACTACTGATATCTTCTCCAATCCTTGTTCGATTGTCAATGTTATACCAAGGGTATCTTTGAAGTCTACTGGACCAGTATAGCTAGCCTTCTTCCGACACAGCAATACAATTTTGATGAGTATAAAAAAGGAACGGGATAGAATGATTCTGTTCCTGTCAGTTGTTCCATCTCTGTTTGGTCAACTGAATCCCAACAGAAAAAAGAGAATATTGCATGTTCCGAGGGAACCCCTCAATAATGAATGTTGTAACAATTGCATAGACCATGGAAATTTTCGATCGGAATTAGCTTCTACACTGTAGAACCGAAAAAAAGGATGAGTGCCGCTTCAAGAGGAGCAAGGGGTATCAATCACTAGAAATACAACTCATCCAGAATATGATACTTTTACTGCTTCCTTTTTCATTCCGACATGACATTATGTCCGCGTAGATGATCCCAGTAATCGCGTAGATGATCCCAGTAATCGCGTAGATGATCCCAGTAATTAAGATTGCACGGGGATCATCTACGCGGATGTATGTTGCTCTTCCAAAAGTTTCTGGCGCGAGTTATGCCACGGACTTATTATATAGTACCTTGTACTAACAAGTAGGTATTACTCATTGGATAAAACCGAGTGGATAGTGCATGCAATAGAACCTAGTCAATTTTAGGTATGTAAAATTATTAGCTACTCCTTGTAAGAGGTGGAATTCTTTTAATATCGAGCTCTACTGGCTCTAAGAATGAATATTGAAAAAACCTAATCCTCTAGAGGATCGAATGATTGGATAAATAAGATCTAGAAATGAAAGGACAAACTGGATATTCATATTCTTACACCTAAACGTGAAATTCACAAAACTTTGGGTCTGTAGAAGAGGTTTCTTCCGATCCAGTCTCTGGACCGATAGCTGCTACTTGTAAAGAATATAATGCCAGCTGATCCAATCGTACTTATTGATAAATTATTCACCCTGTAAGAATATTACGTTTTACATTTTTTGAAAGGGTTCGCAGGTGTTATTCATGAGTTACTCGATCAATGTGGGTATTTATAGAATAATGAAGAGAATTCCACCTTAGATTTCTTCTCATCTATGTTAGTTCATACATATTATATAGTAGATATAGGATCTTTAATTGGTACGAATCGGGACAATTGATCTTTTGTATTCTGATCTCAAAGTTACGAAACGAAAAGTTACGAAACGAAAAGAAAAATTTAGGTAATTGTCTCATGAAGATATGTATAAACCATATTTCATTCAGTCCTTCCACGCCTACTATAATTAGTTATTTTGGTTTATTATTGGCTTCTATCATTTTCACCCTAATCCTATTCATTAGCTCGAGCAAGATACAACTTATTTGAAATGAAGGAAAGGAAAACCTTCTCAGTTCACTATTTCAATTTCAATAATTTCGTTGATTTTCTCTATATCAATTTCTTATCATTGAGATTCATAGCAAATTCAGGGTACTATCTAGTATAGCTATTATCCCTACTTATTCCGTTGAATCGAAATGATTGAGGCTTTGCCATCCGGAATTGTGTTAGGTCTAATTCCTATCACTTTGGCCGGATTATTCGTAACTGCATATTTACAATACCGACGTGGTGATCAATTGGATATTTGATCCGGAAATATCCTCCCATTTCATTGGCTTGGCCTCCTACCTTTCCTGGGAGGTCAGATTCCATTGCTCGTTCCAGTTGGAACGGAATTCTCAATAATTTAGAGGGTTGGATTCTCTAGGAACAGAATCACGCTCTGTAGGATTTGAACCTACGGCATCAGGTTTTGGAGACCTACGTTCTACCGAACTGAACTAAGAGCGCTTTCTCAAAAATCTGGAGATAAAGGGAAGGAAAAGAATCTTTCGTTGATCCTCTACGAGTATCAAACATTTTTGCATCTGATACGACTCAATTATTTGATGTTCCATTCGAATGGATATCAAATGATCTTTCGTTCTTCTCTCTTTCCATAGAAAAGAAGGGATAGGTAGGGATGACAGGATTTGAACCTGCGACATTTTGTACCCAAAACAAACACGCTACCAAGCTGCGCTACATCCCTGCTAATCATTAGACAATGTTATTTTATAGAATTCAAAATCTGTTTCCCACGTTTTCCTGCCTTTATTTATCTTCGTTCTCGTGAGTGAAAAGACTTTATACATGCATGTAGGGTCTATTATCTAGAAGATAACTATTAATTAGCAAAATTTGGTTTGGTGATGAAACATCGTTTTCCTGTTCTACAAATAAGACCCCAGCCCGGATCACATTATACATATATTCATCAGTTCTGAGTTTCCCCTACAAGAGATTCATAACTATTGGGTTGAGTCACTTACGCATTATGATCAATAAGGAGAATTTACAATGAAAGATGATATAAAGACCTATCTTTCCACAGCGCCTGTATTAGCAATTTTATTGCTCATTTTTTTAGCCAGTCTATTGATAGAAATCAATCGTTTTTTTCCAGATGGTCTGGCTTTGACTTTTCCTACCTCATTCAATTTTTTTGACTTTGTTCAATTTTTTAGTAATTTTTAAGTACAGTGAATATGGATCCAAAGGTTCTTTCCACATTCAATTTTTTAAGTACAACTGAAAAATCCTGATCAAGGATTTTTTTTTACTTTAAAATCTTTCATCATGAGATTTCTGGCTATCAACTTCTATTCCTTTTTCCCCCTTTTTCAGATCGAAAAGCAAAGTAGATCCAATATCCAGAGTAAGTTTATGGCCAAGAGCGGAGATGTAAGAGTAACAATTACTTTGGAGTGCACTAGTTGTACCCAAGATAGTTTTTATAAAAAATTCCCGGGGATTTCTAGATATACGACTCGGAAAAATCGACGCAATACACCTATTCGATTGGAATTAAAGAAATTTTGTCCCTATTGTTACAAGCATACCATTCACGGAGAGATAAAAAAAAGAGATTAAACGTACTACTCCTACCCAGGAATAAGAATAGATCACAGATATAAAAAGAAATGGTATTTCAACAAGATCTTTAATGGAACAATATTTTGAAAGATAAAGATTTGGAATAAATAGTATTCAAAAGGTTCATGAAACAAACTATGTATAAACCCAAGCGATCTTTTCGTAGACATTTGACACCAATTCGTAGACATTTGTCACCAATTAGGTCGGGAGATCGGATCGATTATAAAAATATGAGCCTAATTAGCCGATTTATTAGTGAGCAAGGAAAAATATTATCCGGCCGAGTGAATAGATTGACCTCAAAACAACAACGTCTAATGACTAACGCTATTAAACGAGCTCGTATTCTATCTTTGTTACCTTTTCTTTATAATGAAAACTAATTTTATCCATAGAAATAAATGGGAAATGAACCTACTCCTTAATAAAATTGGAGCTGGGATATCTGTTCGATAAAGATGCAGATCTTTAGTCTATTGTCGAAAAAGTCGACAGGATTTAATTCTTTTCGTTATGTTCATTTCCAATCCAATATTGGAAAATATTTCAATGGTTCTACCTTCCCGGAGGGAATTCTCCGGGAGAATCTGTTCTATCCATTCTATCTCTACCTATTTCTTTCATCTATATCTAACCTATTTCATCATATGATAAGTTCCTTCAAGATGGTGGAAAAGCAATTGCTATCTAATACAGCTATTTGCGCAAGTGTTTTACGATTTGGAAGCAACTGCCTCTTATACAAATATTGGATGAATCTGTTATAAGAGACTCCATTGGCACGGGCTGCTGCATTGATCCGAGTAATCCACAAACGACGAAGATCTCTCTTGCGTTTACCTCTATCTCGGTGGGCGGAAACTAAGGCTCTAGCTTTACGTTGGTTAGCAGTTCGAAAAAGTTTCGAATGGGCCCCTCGAGAGCCTGATACAAATGCAAGAATATTTTTCCGACGTTTTCGAGCTATATATCCACGTTTCACTCTAGTCATTGAAGTTTACTCTCATGAATCGCTAATCTTTTTCTCGGTTAGTCATTTGTTTGGTCCATTGAGAATAACACTGATTCTTCTTATTTAGAAAGTAAAAGTTCCAATGACTTTTGCTACTGCAACCTTCCCAACCATAATTCCCTTTGGATAGGCATCTTCCAGGTAGGCAAGGACTGGGACCTTGTACTGAGAATGAGAAAAAATCATGGGTTTCATCGTTTCTATGGTTCTTTCTCCAACGGTAAGGTCCTCTTCATACGCCGGAGCCTCCAAAATATGAGTGAGATAAGTATGTTATCGGTAACTTGTACGATTTACCATCTCCAGCTCTACTCTTGAATCATCAAGTAATAAATACTCTCATTACAAGATCTATTAATATAGTAACGACATGTAATTCTGGGGTTTGCCAGGTAGCTGACCCTGTTGTTCCGTTCTCGCAGCAATATGAGCATAAACTTTATGCTTCTTAAATTTGCATGATTTCCCCGCTCAATGGATTGATGACCATTCGCTACCAATGAGGAATTGCTTTTCATCCCGCATAAAGGTGATTGGATTTGCACCAATGGAAACCATAAATTTCATCCCCAGTAAGGTTAGATGATGGATCTGTACTTGGTTACAGCGGGAAAATTCTTCTGTTATTCCGTTGTAAGAATTTCCCAGTCTGTTTCATCTTTTGATCCAAACGAGTCGCACATACACCCTAGCACATACTCCTCTACGCTGAGGACATCCTCGAAGAGCAGGAGATTTTTTTCTATTCTCTATTGGCTGTCTTGCATTTCTAATAAGTTGTTGAATAGTGGGCATTCTGGCCGGATTGTATGCGGAATCGATTGGTTCAGATTGATCCCAACCATATCGGGTGATTATGAAATGAATCAGTTTCCCTCCCCCTTTTTTTTAAGGGAACAAAGAGATCAAATTACAGTTCATTAAAAAAAAAAATGAAAAAGAGGATCTTCCGCTACGAGATCAACCTTCCGCTACGGCATCAACAATGCCATAAGCTTGGGCTTCTGTTGCTGACATAAAAACATCTCTGTTTAGGTCCCGTTGAATGACCTTTCCGGATTTGCCTGTTCTTTCTATATAACATTTTGTTATGTAATCACGAAGCATCGTTACGTGTGCCGATTCCTTATGAAACTCTGCAGCCGGTCCGTCATAATAGGAACTAGCAGGTTGGTGGATCATAACCCTAGCGTGAGGTAATGCTATACGTTTAGTAATTTCTCCCCCGATTAGGATGAAAGATCCCATTGAAGCAGCTACCCCCATGCATATTGTATTTACATCTGGTACTATTATTTGCATAACATCGAAAATACCTACTCCCGGTATTACTGATCCACCGGGACAGTTAAGAAATGAGAACATTTCTTTATTTGCATCTTCTGCACTCAAATATACCATGAGACCCATGAGTTGATTTGCAATCTCGTGATTGATCTCCTGAGCCAAAAAAAGTAATCTCTCTCGATAAAGTCGGTTGTATAAGTCGACCCAATTTGCATCTTCATCTCCAGGGGCTCGAAAAGGAACTTTTGGAACACCAACGGGCATTTTTTTTAATGGAAAGAAGTGAAGCACTATACTCTAATATGGGAACGTAAAGTATATGAAGTTGTGTCACACATGAACTTTCCATCTTGGATTGAACCAAGGTATTCATAGGGGAGGTTTTTAACCTATCTGGAAATAGAGCTTTAGATGGATCATAGACCCATGTAAAAGATCCTTCAACTATTCGAGTTGATAATGTAACGAATCACACTTTTACCACTAAACTATACCCGCCACGATCCAATTGTAACATAGGGATCGATCTTTTGTCCAACCAATAGGAAGATGAGGAGTTATCAACCTCCATTGAAAGTTTCTATCAATCATTACCTCGTTTTCATCATTACATGAATCTCCATCCCCGGAGATTCTATACTTGGGTAAATAGTATGTCATTCCCGGAGATGGCTCATTGTAATTATAGATTACCTTTGCGAACTGCTAATAAAACAATTACTAATGGGCCCGATACAACCATCAGAGTCAGAACAGTGAGCTGTGCAATAACCTGTAGATCCATTTCGTTTTCTTTCACCCCTATGATCCCATCGACTTGATGGATGTATGAATAAAATGTTGTCGAGATCAATCACTTTTCACACTTCTATTTTCTCTTTTCCTTGCCTTAAACAACTTATATCCTTAAAATAAGACATAAATTATAAATAGGAGGACATTATAATGTATTTTGATTCTTTTTTTGGTATAGGGGAAGATATTATCCTAAAGGTTCTATTTGGGATGACCCTCGTTTTTCTTAGTTTTATAATAATTATTTTAGCTATCAGATTAGGTAAAGCGCTGTACGACTGATTCTTTGCTTTTCTTGGCCTGGCCGGTGTGGCCAGGCCAAGAAAAGCAAAGAATCATTTTGAACGAAATGAACAATATGATTCGCTGGATTGATTTTGATCTAACTGAATAATTGCTATATTCATTGTATTGTCGATACAATCCGTACATGCTATGGTATACATATTCACTCCACCATTCATTTTGTTACACACATTTTGGAGAGATGGCTGAGCGGACCAAAGCGGCGGATTGCTAATCCGTAGTACGGATGATCCGTACCGAGGGTTCGAATCCCTCTCTCTCCGTTTGGTCACTATTGATCCTGAAAACGGATAACTCCGGATCTTTCTACGGAACGGAAAAGATAGATACTTTTTCCACTATTCTTTACGTCCGATGCGTTTTATCAGTTTAAATGGGACCAATCCCCACATTGTGTATTGGTACATACAAACGATAAAATATCTTTGCTTCTCCCTGCTATTATATTATGTATGATTTGCTTCTCCCTGCTATTATGTATGAACATAATTGATGTATGAACATAATTGTTTCAAACCTGTTCCATCATTAGCAATGTCCAAGTTAATAGATGTTAACCTTCGAGATGATCCGGGGGTCTAGCTCGATAGCATGATCTATTTCAATCCAATGTGAGAAAGTTACATAGTGTCTACTTTTTCCGATAAAGGGGTGTTTTCATGGGTTTGCCTTGGTATCGCGTTCATACCGTCGTATTGAATGATCCTGGCCGGTTAATTTCTGTACATATAATGCATACAGCTCTAGTTGCTGGTTGGGCCGGTTCAATGACTTTGTACGAATTAGCAGTTTTTGATCCATCCGATCCTGTTCTTGATCCAATGTGGAGACAAGGTATGTTTGTTATACCTTTTATGACTCGTTTGGGAATAAAAGCTTCATGGACTGGATGGAGCATCACCGGAGAAACTGGAATTAATCCTGGTATTTGGAGTTATGAAGGTGTGGCCGTGTTACATATCGTGTTTTCTGGCCTGTGCTTTTTGGCAGCTATCTGGCATTGGGTATATTGGGATCTGGAAATATTCTGTGATGAACGTACGGGAAAACTTTGTTTAGATTTGCCCAAAATATTTGGAATTCATTTATTCCTCTCAGGAGTAGCTTGTTTCGGATTTGGAGCATTTCATGTAACGGGTTTGTATGGTCCTGGGATATGGGTGTCTGATCCTTATGGACTAACTGGAAAAATACAACCAGTGGATCCAGCATGGGGAGCTGAAGGTTTTGATCCTTTTGTTCCGGGAGGAATAGCTTCTCATCATATTGCAGCAGGTATATTGGGTATATTAGCAGGTCTATTCCATCTCAGTGTTCGTCCTCCCCAACGTTTATATGTAGGATTACGCATGGGGAATATTGAAACGGTCCTATCCAGCAGTATTGCTGCTGTGTTTTTTGCAGCTTTCGTTGTTGCCGGAACCATGTGGTATGGCTCTGCAACTACTCCGGTCGAATTATTTGGTCCCACTCGTTACCAGTGGGATCAGGGATACTTCCAACAAGAAATAGATCGACGGGTTCGTGCCGGTCTGGCCGAAAATTTGAGCCTATCGGAAGCTTGGTCAAAAATTCCCGAGAAACTCGCTTTTTATGATTACATTGGTAATAATCCAGGTAAGGGGGGGTTATTCAGAGCAGGTGCAATGGACAATGGAGATGGAATAGCTGTTGGTTGGTTAGGACACCCTATCTTCAAAGATAAGGAGGGAAATGAGCTTTTTGTACGTCGTATGCCTACCTTTTTCGAAACATTTCCAGTAGTTCTGGTAGACAAAGAAGGAATTGTGAAAGCCGATGTTCCTTTCAGGAGGGCAGAATCAAAGTATAGTGTTGAACAAGTAGGTGTAACTGTTGAGTTCTATGGTGGTGGACTTGACAGGGTTAGTTTTGGTGATCCTGCTATAGTTAAAAAATATGCTAGACGCGCTCAATTAGGTGAAATTTTTGAATTAGATCGTGCTACTCTAAAATCTGATGGTGTTTTTCGTAGTAGCCCAAGAGGTTGGTTTACTTTTGGACATGTTACATTTGCTCTCCTTTTCTTTTCTGGACACATTTGGCATGGTTCTAGAACCCTATTCAGAGATGTTTTTGCTGGTATCGACCCGGATCTAGATTCTCGAATAGAATTTGGAGCATTCCAAAAATTGGGAGATCCAACTACTAAGAGACAAGTAGTATGATATTGCTCTTATCTCTTCTCTAATAAATATTAGTACGAAAGCTATCTCCATAATTGTAAATTACGATCGAATCTATGGAAGCATTGGTTTATACATTCCTGTTGGTATCGACCCTAGGGATAATCTTTTTCGCTATTTTCTTTCGAGAACCACCCAAAATTCCGACTAAAGGTCAAAAATAATTTTGCTTCTCCAAATTTTCATTCTTTCTCTCCCATCAAAGAAAGAATGACCTTCCCTATAGGGGAAGGTCATTCTTTCTATTAGTCCTCGTGATCCTCAAAAGGATCCCTAAGTTGTTCAGAAGGTTGCCCAAAGGCGGTGTATAGGGCATAACCAGTAAAGCTCACAAGTAAACAAGATATGGAGATGGCGACTAAGGTTGCAGTTTCCATTATTAGGTAATCCCAATATCATGGTATGTTTACGATATAATAACAAAGTTAACAGATCTCAACCAATACAATAGTTTCTATGGCTACAAAGGCTACAAAGACCGTTGATGATTCCAAAATCGAACCAAGACCAACCGCTGTAGGAACGGTCTTAAAACCGCTTAATTCGGAATATGGTAAAGTAGCTCCTGGATGGGGAACTACTCCTCTTATGGGTTTTGCAATGGCTCTATTTGCAGTATTCCTATCTATTATCTTGGAGATTTATAATTCTTCCGTTTTATTGGATGGACTCCCAGTTAGTTGGGACTAGAGGAACTCCAAAATCCGTCCGGTAAGCTCTTGAAGAAAAAAAAAGAACTGAGGGATCCAAACCCAGACCAACTTTGAGTTTTTAGCTTATCTTGTTCCAATAGTTTGATCGTGTAATTACTTTAAGGATTTTTGGAATATGGGTGTGCGACTTGTTGAAATTGATCCATATTTATAGTACAGAAGACCGATCTGTTATCTTCATAAAGATGGTCCTACCTCGTTGGATATTTTATTGATAGAATAGTGAATCTCTAGAGCACGAGGTCTATTATAGATATGTTCCAGGAAGATCTGAACTATGGTTTGTACCTATCATTTCCTCGTCACCAGGCTTCCAAGAAAAATTTGAAAGAGATATTTTCTATAATAAATCAAAGGATCTATCCTATTTCATAATTATGCTGATTATGACCAAAGAATGATATAGTTAAGTTAGTATCTGATTTCTCTTAGTTAGCATATTTCGTTGAGTGAGCGAAGATCAAAAGGTTATTACCCAGAGAACCTTTTGGGGATTTGATAAAATCATCGGGGTATAATCTAAATCTGAGGTTTGGATTGATTCATCTATTGAGATCTCGACAAGATAATTCCTATCGATCGTCTATATTAGTTTTTTTTCTAGAGAACTTATATTACACGAATAGGGTAAAAGATCGTTCAAAAGGCCTATAGTGATTTATCATAGGAATGAGCCGACTTGAAATTTTGGCACTATTTGAAATTTTGGCACTATTTGAAATTTTGGCACTATAAATAAAGTCTTCTAATAGAAATGCTGGATTGTTTCGAATCATCCTCATTTCCCAGCCGGTCAGGCAGCAAACCGTCAAGTATCTTTATATTTTCCCCAATTTAGATATTCGTGTCCAAAAGCATTTGTGTTTTTTTGTTTAAGCCGTATGAAGGGAAATTCTCATGTACGGTTTTCAGAGGGGGAATTTTAGTTTACCTATCTCAATAAAGTATACGATCGGTTCGAAGAGCGTCTCGAGATTCAGGCGATTGCAGATGATATCACTAGTAAATATGTTCCTCCTCATGTCAATATATTTTATTGTCTAGGGGGGATCACACTTACCTGTTTTTTAGTACAAGTAGCTACTGGTTTTGCTATGACTTTTTACTATCGTCCGACCGTTACAGAAGCTTTTGCTTCTGTTCAATACCTAATGACTGAAGTTAACTTTGGTTGGCTAATCCGATCAATCCATCGATGGTCGGCAAGTATGATGGTTCTAATGATGATCCTGCACGTATTCCGTGTTTATCTCACAGGTGGATTCAAACAACCCCGTGAATTAACTTGGGTCACGGGTGTAATTTTGGCTGTACTGACTGTATCTTTCGGTGTAACTGGTTATTCTTTGCCCTGGGATCAAATTGGCTATTGGGCAGTGAAAATTGTGACCGGTGTGCCCGAGGCTATTCCTGTAATAGGATCTCCTTTGGTAGAGTTATTACGCGGAAGTGTTAGTGTGGGTCAATCTACCTTGACTCGTTTTTATAGTTTACACACTTTCATATTACCCCTTCTTACTGCTGTATTTATGCCAATGCACTTTCTAATGATCCGTAAGCAGGGTATTCCAGGTCCTTTATAGAGAGGAAAGATAGATGAAGAATAACTATTCATAACTTATTGTTCCGAGTAACCACGGTAATATTTCATCGCCAGGAATATTTCTTATTAGAAAATGGAAATATCCATAGAAAATAAAAAAAAAAATATGGTCCTCGGATTTCTCCTTTCGATTTTGGAGTATTATTCATCCAATACAAACAAATAATTGAAGTAGATTCTCAGACGGAGAAGATAGATTATGGGAGTGTGTGACTTGAACTATTGATTAGGCGATGCAGATACTTTCTCCGATCTACCACATAAAGATTTCTGATAAAATGTGTCTCTGTCCCAATTTCCTTATCAGAAATAGGAAGTTTAGCACCTGGGTGGAAAGGCATCGGTTAGTTTGTTTTGTTCCAAGAGAATTCTTTCTATGATCGAATCCGGATCAGGAAGGGCTCCGTGAGATCCGGTCAATGGGGTAATATTTTCATATAATAAATAATTGGATCATATGACTTTACTTATCCTTTTCATAGTGTGAAAATGCATCCATTTCCCTTGCATCCATTTCGACGGGAAAAAACTATCGGAGTGAAAGAAGGGATCTAAGGAAGGAGAGAGGCCGGATCAATAACAAGTCAATACCTTGTATGCGAAAAAACCTTTGAGGTCTATTCGTGATAACAAACACAAATTACAAGGACTAAGATGGTCCAAAAAGCATATCGATCATGATCGAATTTGTGAGCTTACTTGGGTAATGAGCATTTAACTGGAATAATTGAATTACCAATGATGGATAATCATGGACATTATTAGTTCCTATTCTTCCAATCCGTCTTCCATCACGGGAAAAAAGTTATATATACTTCCTCCATTTATTGTTCGAGCCGGATGATAAAAATTGGCATGTCCGGTTCTTTCGGGGGATAGATCCATGGAGATCTACTTATCCCAATAACAAAGAAACCTGACCTGAATGATCCTGTACTAAGGGCTAAATTAGCTAAAGGTATGGGACATAATTATTATGGAGAGCCCGCTTGGCCCAATGATCTTTTATATATTTTTCCAGTAGTCATTTTAGGTACTATTGCATGTACAATAGGTTTAGCGGTTCTAGAACCATCAATGATTGGTGAACCAGCAAATCCATTTGCAACTCCTTTGGAGATATTGCCCGAATGGTATTTTTTCCCCGTATTCCAAATACTTCGTACAGTACCTAACAAATTATTAGGTGTCCTTTTAATGGGCTCAGTACCCGCGGGATCATTGACGGTGCCTTTTCTAGAGAATGTGAATCAATTTCAGAATCCATTTCGTCGTCCAGTAGCTACAACAGTATCCTTGATCGGTACTGCAGTAGCCCTTTGGTTAGGTATTGGGGCAGCGTTGCCTATTGATGAATCTTTAACTTTAGGTTTTTTCCAATTTGATCCAACTGTCGAATTTAAAAATCTTTTCATTTTAGATTAATATATCTAGGGAGTAGTTGCTTTAAGACAAATTATATCTCCCTAGATATATATACCGATCTTGTCAGAGATTTCTTTCGGATATTCCATGAAATAGAGAAGAGATATGTCAAAGATTCGAAATGAAATTATTCTCATGACTCTCCAGAAGAACTTGGGGAAAGAAAATGAATGAAGAGATGGAATGGAACCATTTAATGAACCTGAAACTAATTCCTAGGTGGATCAATTGCAAAACGTTTTCGTAAAACTTCCAATACCTGTTCGACAGATTCCTTGCCAAAGTGTTCAATTCTCATTAGATCTTCTCGACTGTAATTTAATAGGTCCAATAATGTATGTATATTGGCTCTTCTGAGGCAGTTATAGGTTCTGGAGGGTAACTCTAATTGGTCAATGAAAATATGTTTAAATGCAATTTTTTCTTTCGTTTCCCCCGTATCAGTCAATACGTGCGAAAGGGGGAAGGGAGGCATATGAGAAAATCCTTTTCTATTGTTAATTCCATCAATGTTCTGTTCCTCTCCATGCAGGAAGGGAATAAATAAGTCGATCAAATTTCGAGAAGCTTCGTAAAGTGCCTCTCTAGGAGTTAACCCCCCATTCGTCCATATTTCCAGGAAAAGGACTTCTCGTATTTCATTTCCGCTCCCATAGGAATGAATACTATAATTTGCATCGCAAACAGGCATAAAAACAGCATCTATAGGAAAAATTCCGTCCTGATAATTATTTGGACTATGTATAATATATCCGCTATTTTTTTCAATTTGTAATCTTATATCAGAAGTAATTGATTTAGTAAGTCTAGCTATGTGTTGTGTAGTATCAATTATTTTAACAGAAGGTGGTAATATGATATCTTGAGCAGTTACATTTCTAGGTCCAACAATATAGATAGAAGCTTCTCGGATTCCGTATGAATCACTTCTAAGTACAATTTCTTTTAGATTCATCAAAATGTCATGTACCGATTCTTTAATACCTATTATCGCGGAATATTCATGTTTTATGTTCTCCAATTTAACACGTGTGATACATGTTCCTTCTACTTCTGCAAGTAAAGCTCTTCGCATTGCGATGCCTATTGTATCGGCTCGACCTTTGCGGAGCGGAGATAGAGCAAAACGACCATAATGAAGACGCTTACTGTATGCTCTGGATTCCATGCACTTCCATCGTAGTGTCTGAATAGAGACTGAGATTTCATCTCGAATCATACCAAGATTATTTTTTTTTCAGATTATTAAATCATTTCTTTCTCTTGAAATTCATTCAATTCTTACACACGTCTCTTTTTGGGAGGTCTACATCCATTATGTGGCATAGGGGTTACGTCACGTACAAAACTTAAAAGTATGCCACTTCTACGAATGGTTCGTAATGCTGTATCTCTCCCCCGGCCAGGACCACTTATCATAACTTCTACTCGTTCCATACCCCGATCCATTAATGTACGAATAACATTTTCTGCTGCAGTCTGGGCAGCAAATGGTGTACCTCTCCTTGTGCCTTTGAATCCACAGGCACCGGCGGAAGACCAAGAAAAAACTTGTCCCCGTACATCTGTAACAGTCACAATGGTATTGTTAAAACTTGCTCGAACGTGAATAACTCCTTTGAGTACTCGATGTTCATTCCTACGTGAACCAATTCTTCCTGTAGTTTTTGACATATTAATCATTATGAGTTCAGTTCGAAAAATGCATATCGAAATCTATTTTACCACTAGATCCGTTCATTTATATAGAGGAAGATTACCCCTGTTTTTGCTTATGTCTCGGATTGGAACAAATTATCATAACTCGTTTCCGCCTACGAATTGGTCGACATTTTCCACAAATTCTACGAATAGAAGCACGAATTTTCATATTTGTGACCCTCCAATTTGCTCATATTACATTTTGTTCTCTGAGAAAGAGAGTCCATTGAATCTATGATTCTCGATCCTCATCAGATGTTCAGTGATTCAATTGTTTGAAGATTTTTTGCTAAGTCTATATATTATACGTCCTTTGCTTAAATCATAAGCACTTAATTCGACCTTGACCCTATCTCCTGGTAGTATTCGTACGGAATTACGTCGAATTCTACCCGAAATATGAGTCAGAATCTGACATCCATTATCTGTCAGAACTCGAAACATACCGTTGGGGAGTGATTCAGTAACCAAACCTTCCGCATGGATCAGATTCTGTTTGTTCATTGAATCTCCTCCTCTTTTGATAAAAAAAAATTGACTAACGTGCTTGGATGAAGATGAATGGTGTCTCGAACCAAACTTGCTCCGATTTTTCATACCATGGGGATATCTTACAGAATCAATATTTTTGGACAAAATTGATATCGATTACCATACATAACATAATATTTCTCCTCCAATTTTTTTTTGTCGAGCTTCTCGATCCGTCAGAATTCCTTGGGAAGTAGAAAGAATTACGATCCCCATTCCACCTAGAACTTTTGGAATTTCTCGATAATTTGAATAAATCCTCGAACCAGGTTTGCTGGTACGCTTTGACGTGGTTATATATGTCCTTTCCTTCCTTCTCCGATATTTTGAAGTCGATATAAAAAAAGATTTTTGGCCTTCCTGATGTTCCCTAACATTTTCTATAAAACCTTCTCGTAAAAGGATCCTTCCGATGTTCTTGGTAATATTAGTAGCTGTTACTCGAACCGTTCCTTTTCCTACCATGTCGGCGTTTCTTATAGAAGTAATTAGATTGGCAATAGTATCGTTACCCATGATGAACGAATTCTTAGGAATTCCTGGTCTCGATATAAAAGGCATGTTTTATTTTATTCGAAGAATATGCCTGAGGTTCAATGAATTTATCCATATACCATTTGATGAACTATCAGTAGAAGATCTCTACAAGATCTATCAGTATTTATAAGACTTCGGGAGCCAATGAAACTATTTTTGTGAAATTCAATTGTCTCAATTCCTGAGGAACCGGACCAAAAACTCGAGTTCCTTTTGGATTTCCTTCCTGATCAATGACAACTGCTGCATTGTCATCAGATCGTATCATCATTCCATTATCACGTTCAAGTTCTTTACAGGTGCGTATAACTACGGCTCTAACTACTTCTGATTTTTCCAGGGGCATGTTAGGTACTGCTTCTTTAATTATAGCAATGATAACATCACCTATATGAGCGCATTTACGATTACTTGCTCCTAGAACTCGAATACACATTATTTTTCGGGCTCCACTGTTATCCGCTATATTCAAATAAGTTTGAGACTGAATCATTTTTCCTCCAAAAGATTTGTTACCTCGGCGGATAACATGAAAAAAAAAGAAGAAAAGGAAGAGTTCTTACGAATTAGTAATCTTCTTCCACCATAAAAAGCTCTTTTATTCTGTATTGGTTAAATTAAATAGTAACAAATTGAGTACGTATAGGCATTTTGTATGCAGCTATTCTAGCAGCTGCTCTAGCGACGGTTTCAGATACTCCGCCCATTTCATAAAGTATTCGACCTGGTCTGATGACAGATACCCAATATTCGGGAGATCCTTTCCCGGAACCCATACGTGTTTCCGCAGGTCTCATTGTAATAGGTTTGTCGGGAAATATACGTATCCATATTTTTCCGCCACGACGGGCATAACGAGTAATCGTTCTTCGTCCGGCTTCTATCTGCCCAGATGTGATCCAAGCCGGTTCAAGTGCTTGAAGAGCGAATCTACCGAAACAAATGCGATTGCCGCGATAAGATACTCCTTTCATTCTTCCTCTATGTTGTTTACGAAATTTTGTTCTTTTTGGGTTATAGTCGATGGTTTATAGTATTTTGATCCCATCTCTAATCCAGAACCGGACATGAAAGTTTCTTCTCATCCGGCTCCTTGTGAAAAATCTATGTAAAATTGGACAATGTGTAGTTAGTTATTAGTTATATATATAAATGAGTCTATATCTACGCATTACGCATATCGTAAATAGAATCTAATTTACGGGACGAATAACTTTTTTATTTCAATCCAATGAGACTCTTAATTAATAATTTCACAGGCGAATATTGACTCTTCTGGTATTTGCTCCATGGGGTCGACTTACTTATAGACTCCAATGAGATTAATTCGTTTTCGGTTTATTTCGCCATCCTATCCAATGGATGATTAAGATTCCTATATGATCTTATGCAGTCATAGGTTCCATCGTTCCATAGCTTCTATCTAAATGCCTAGGTCTTCCCTCCGCAATGGAGCTTTCTTTTCATCTGTTACGGAATCAATTTCCTTAGTTTCCATCGACCCGAAGCTCTTTCTCCTTCATAAACTGAATCCCTTCAATTTTGTTTGAATAAATCAGGATGATTCTTATGCTTTATCACACTGCTTTTTGGAGGGTAATTAATGAACCATACAATATTGAAGAAGATTTAATTTCTCCTTCTTTTTTTTCTTTTTCCGCATAACCAAACACCTTTCTCGCTTCACGAAAGATAAAAATCTCATTTTTTCTCTCGTGGAAGAAAGTCTTTACGAGGTGATAGTATCTACCCATAGTTATTGGATCTTGGCAATATGAAGCAATGAGTTAGTCTCTAGTTTCTTTATACCAGAGACCAATCCGTTCTTATTTCGAGTTCTCCATAACTCCGGAAAAGAATGAAAAGCTCGATTCCAACGAGTCGCACACTAAGCATAGCACGGTTCTTAAATGGGAAATCTAATTTCTATTCGATCTGATAGAATTGATGATCCATGATCGGGCAGATTAGGAAAAAAACCAATTCTAATATTCCTAATCCTCTAAAATCCAAATTTTGATCCCTAAAACTCCATAGATGGTTTGAACCGGATAATAACAATAATCAATCCTAGCTCGAATTGTCTGTAAGGGAACCCTACCTCCCCTGTCCCATTCGACCCGGGCAATTTCCTTTCCGTCGAGACGTCCTGCGATTTGGATCTGAATACCTTCTACATCTTCCCGTTCAGCCGGTTCAATAGCTTTCTTCATTGTTTTTCTGAATGAAACTCTATTCTCTAGTTGTAGGGCAATATACTCCGCAAGAATATTAGGTTTTCTATAGGGTTTCACAACTTTTTCTATAGCAATGTGAAGTTTTCGGTCCACAGAATCGAGCATATTTAGTACATCGTTTCTTAATTTTTCAATTCCTTGACCCCTACCTTTACCTTCTTTTAACAACAAGTTGGGAAATCCAATATAGATTTTGACCTGAATCAAATCGATCTTTCTGCGAATCTCTACACGTGCAATTCCTCCATAATTTGAGGAGCTCTTTATATGTGTTCGTACATAGTTTTCAATGCAAGTACGTATTTTTTGATCTTCTCGGAGATCTTTGGAATAATTCCTTTGTTGTGCGAACCAATGGGAACGATCATTTTGGGTTACACCCAGTCTAAAACCAAGTGGATTTATTTTCTGTGCCATACCTATCCTCTTTCTCGGGATTCTGACATAATAGGATCATTCGATCTGGAGATTTCTTCCAATACAATAGTTATATGACAAGTGGGTTTCTGTATTGGATAACCACGTCCCTGAGCTCTAGGTTGAACCCTTTTGAAAACAGCACCCTCATTCACTTCAACTCTACCAACGAGTAAATTGGCTTTGTTCAAACCCATATTGTGATTTGCATTTGCTGCCGCAGAATGAATTAATTGTGATATGGGATAACAGGCCCCATAAGGCATCAGTTCCAGTATCATAAGTGCTTGTCCATATGAACGACCACGAATTTGATTAATGACTCTACGTGCTTTATGAGCAGACATACGTATATTTCTCGCCAAAGCTCGTATCTCTGGACCTGAACTATTATTTCCCATTGACTTCACCCTCCCCAATGAATGACAAGTATCTCTCCAATTAACGACGAGATTTCTTATCGTTTCTCGCATGTCCCTGAAAAAGTAAAGTAGGTGCAAATTCCCCCAATTTATGGTTTACCATAAGATCTTTCACAAAAATGGGTAAATGTTCCCTCCCATTATGAACAGCAATTGTATGACCGATCATTGCAGGTACAATGACAGATGCCCGGGACCAGGTCACTATTATCTTCTTTTCTTCCTTTATGTTTAGATTTTTAATTTTCCTCAATGAATGATTAGCCACAAAAGGATTTTTTTTCATTGAACGTGCCATTATCAATTACCTTTCTTTCCTTTTTTTTTTTTTTATGGATATCCAACCATTCTTACTCACGTCGACGAAGGATTGAAGCATCACTGTATCTATTCCTCTTCCGACTTTTCTTTCCAAGCGCACTATAACCCCAGGGGGTCACGGGTTTTTTCCTTCCAATTGGGGTTCTTCCTTCCCCACCTCCATGAGGATGGTCTACAGGGTTCATAGCTACTCCTCTTACTTCAGAACGCTTACCCAACCAACGTTTAGCTCCAGCTTTACCAAAACTTCTATTTTTTGCATTGATATTACCCACTTGTCCAATTGTTGCTGAGCAGTTCTCAGATATTAAACGAACTTCTCCAGATGGTAATCTTAATGTGGCCGATCGATCTTCTTTTGCGATCAGTTCTGCTACAGCACCTGCCGCTCTAGCTAATTGTCCACCCTTTCCAAGTGTTATTTCTATGTTATGTATAGCCGTGCCTAAGGGCATATTGGTTGAAGTAGACTCTTATTCCGATGAATAAAAATCCCTTCCCAAACTGTACAAGCCTCTCTCAGGGCATACAGCTTTCTGGATGTATATGAGATGTCACATATATATATTTAAATAGAATCGAGATGAGAAAGGGCATCTACTGTATTCTCTATGTCCCGATTCTCTACATCCTAAGTCTCTCTATTCCATCATCTGGCTTATATTCTTTATGTAGCATTCAGAATGAATGACTTTATCAAATTACGCTAATACTTTCGTATTTTATGGATAACGTAGGAGGCATATTAAACATCTTTTTCTCTTCTCTCTCTTTCAACTTTTATTCCTCTCCCCATCTTTTCCTTTTGGGAATTATTACCACTGTCCAGCTCCGAATCTGCCTCTGACCATCAGATCAAATGTGAGTAACTTGTCCTTTTTGATCCCATTTTGTTCATGCTTCGGACAAACAATCTGGTCCTCTCCATATTATCATATCTTCGGAACCAATGATCCGATATGAACAATTTTTGAATCCAATCACCTGCTGTAATTTATCCTCAGTTTCCCTTTGGGGTTCGTCCCGTAAAAGTATCCTAGTTGGATCAGTGATAGATTTATAGGTTTCGCTGTAAACCCAATCGGTTGCTTCCGATCACGTGAATTAATAATTCAAACCGCACTCAGAGGTAGGGCATTTCCTATTGATATAGGAGCTTTTGGACCAGAAAGAATAGTATCTCCAATCATGACCCCTCTGGGATGCAGAATATACATCTTATCACCATTCTTGTAGTACACCTTGCAAATGTATGCACTTCTATTAGGGTCGTATTCTATGGTTACAATTTCTCCCGATATGTTTTCCTTATCCCGTCGAGAATCAATTTGACGATACAAACGCTTGTGACCTCCGCCCCTGTGTCTTGCGGTAATAATTCCTCTTCCATTACGACCTTTCCCACAATGATGCTGTCCAGAGGTCAATTTCTTCTGCGGGTCAAATTGCACTCTTCCATCGAAATCTGATACGGATCTGCGTGTGTCCGGAGTGAAAATTCTATATGAACGAATGGCCATTTAGTTTCAATTTGAAAATCTTATTGTTCTGAAAAGAGTGGAATAGAATCACCGGTTTTAAGTGTAATAATCATACGTTTACAACGTATTGGATGTCCTATCATTGACCCTCTCTTTCCTCCTTTTTCAGGGAGGCGATAACTGTTCATAGCTATTACTTTAACATCGAAGAAATGCTCAATCCAATTTTTTATCTTTGTTTTGTTCGACTGCGAATCGACGTTAAAAGTGTATTGATTCCTTTCTAATAGACGAATACTTTTCTCTGTAAGTACTGGATATTTCACCCCATCCATAAATTTTTCTCCCTCCTTTCGTTTTTTTCTATCTTTTCTTCTTTTTACCTTTTTTTTCCATAATGCCTGTAGCTATTATATAAAATAATATACCAATTTAATGATACATATATATCATAGGTTCGTTATGGAAGTTATGCACGAACGTAATGCTCACAACTTTCCTCTGGATCTAGCCGCTGTTGAATCTATTTCAATAGGCGGATAATACTCCGATAGATTGTTACCGTATATTGATTAGAATACAAAACCTTTCATTTCATTTTATGGAAAGGTTTTGTATTCTTCAAATATTTGTTGTTATTCCTCATCCTTTTTCCCATTCCATTATTTATGGAATGGATATATGTGCAGTTCCTCTGCATCCAGCAGGAATTGAACCCGCGAGTTCGCCAATTATGAGTTGGGTGCTTTAACCATTCAGCCATGGATGCTGGATAAAGATCATAAACATACTCATTAATATGGAGTATAGACTCGGATCTGAAATTGGGTAGTTCGGGACCCACATTCTCTCATATTTGATTCATGTCAAGTATTATCATAGGTTCGCGATCCGACTCCAATCGTTATGGTCCGGTATCAAGATCTGGTCCTGGACGAGCTGATCCGATTCTTGAGATTGATTATACGAAAAAATGCCCGAACCAAAATATGTTGTTGTCGTGGGAGCATGTACTATTACAGAGGAATGTTTGGTACAGATTCTTATAGTACCGTTCGCGGAGTAGATAAGTTAATTCCTGTGGTGGATGTCCATTCGCCGGGTTGCCCACTTGAACTTCTAGATGTGCTATAATGAAACTTCGTGAAAGAAAAGATAGCTCGATGGATATATGAGGACCGAGCCCCAACAAGGAAAGAATCAAATATTTTATTGACGCATCAGAAATGATGTATCACGCACACACGATGTACGAGAACCAAAAGGAGGATCCGATTTATTTTATACTATAGCTTATAATAGATTCTATTCCCACCATCAAATCTTGTCCTCCGAGTTCTCGATCCTACTTTATGTGGAGTATCGTGCTCCAATTGGAACGGACAGGGAGGGACAATATGAGCAAAGAAGAGGGAGAGAACAGAATTGATTCATCTATCTATTTTAATCGGGGTGTATCCGTATCTACATATAGATACGTATCTGTCAATATGAATGTACCCATATCCATATAGATAGAAGAGATAGATGGATATGGATACATGGCATGGATATTTACATCTTGCCAGGAACCAGATTTGAACTGGTGGCACGAGGATTTTCAGTCCTCTGCTCTACCAACTGAGCTATCCCGGCTCCTTCCTGTGGATCATCCTGGTACAGGGTTTTAACTTGTGTCAACTAAAAATAAAGAAGAAAAGGATTTTTCCCAGTTTTTAGAATTATCTTTATTATTTTCGATCTGGAAGTAACTAATATGAGAAAAAAATGGACTGCGATCAAATAATTTCCAAATGATCTCATCTATGTGGATCATATATCACAAAATGAATTGATCAACTGATCAACTCAACTTGTCATAAGATGGAAAGATTCCTGTTTTCATTTCTTTTCTTCATGAATAAATAAAATAGTGAGGTGAGTGAAAGAATAAAGAAGTGAGAATGAATTAAAACTAACGGAATTGGATAAAATGGATCAGTCGTTCGGGAACGAACCTGAGTGGGGATAGAGGGACTTGAACCCTCACGGTCTATAAAGCCAACGGATTTTCCTCCTACTGCAATTTGCATTGTTGTTGACATTGACACGTAGAATTGGACTCTATCTTTATCCTCGTCCAATAATTTCTTCCAAAAACTGATTCAACTCCCTATCTAGAGTAGAGAAAGTTCATAATTGGATTACTTAATGTCAAATCATTACTTCAACTCAAATCTGGCATTTATCTTACAAATAAAATGCTTGAAACGATTCAAGTTCTGATCGCGAGTGTTGTTTTATTTTATACAACATTCCCACTTTCGAGGTGTAAATAAAGCGTTCTATAAATAGAGTATTGGACCCCAAATGAAATTCATTCGTTAGAATAGCTTCCATTGAGTCTCTGCACCTATCCCCTTCCTATCCTAGGAAAGAAACCATTGTCTCTATGAACCGGATTTGGCTCAGGATTACCCATTCAAAATATCCCGGGGTTCCCTGAATTTGGAAGCTATCACTTGGTAGGTTTCCATACCAAGGCTCAATTCGATCAAGTCCGTAGCGTCTACCAATTCCGCCATATCCCCTTCTCGGAGAACGAGATCATACCTTAATATAATCCTATTATGTAATCTCCATCAGTGTTATTCGTTAGATATTTGCTCAATATTGGGTGGGATAAATATCATCTCCTATTTCCCCTCTCTCACCATCTTTATCTCTACTCCAATCGAATATGACGACCGGGAATCATTATATTATTTCTGCATTTGAAATGCAATGTTATTATACTCTTCTAGTCGATTTGGAATAGTGAGTAAAACGATCGTTTATATAAATTGACCCTTCCTTACTTCCCTTTTGTTTCCTTTGAATCTACATTCAGGTTATGTTCCGTTTGTAATTGTAAATTGGATTGCGTCATTGAGTCTGATTCGCACTATAATTGTTAGGATTCCAAAAGAATATACGGATCTCACGCCAATGAAATGAGGAGTTATATTCCATTGAGCCTGCTTAGCTCAGAGGTTAGAGCATCGCACTTGTAATGCGATGGTCATCGGTTCGATCCCGATAGCTGGCTCTTTTCCGTTCCTCTCATTCCCATAATCCACAAAGTTTAGGATCAAGATGGAATGGAGAATAAATACTCTTCCGATCGTTCGTCGGGTCCGTCATGCCAGGATCACTTACTCCCAACTTAGAGAAAGATCTTCGTTCCCCATAGAAAATAATTCCAGTAGTTGTACGAGTTATACTATTCTTTCTTCTTTCCAGCACTATTTGTTAATTGAATAAGGAGTTTATATGTCCCGTTATCGGGGACCTCGTTTAAAAATAATACGTCGTCTGAAAACTTTACCAGGGCTCACTAGTAAAAGACCCAAATCCAGAAATGATTCTATAAACCGCAGGAAAATCTCTCAATATCGTATCCGGCCAGAAGAGAAACAGAAATTGCGTTTTAATTACGGACTAACGGAGCGACAATTACTGAAATATGTTCGTATAGCTAGAAGAGCCAAGGGATCAACGGGCCAGGTCCTATTGCAATTACTTGAAATGCGTTCGGATAATATTATTTTTCGATTGGGTATGGCTCCCACCATTCCCGGAGCTAGACAATTAGTTAATCATGGACATATCCGGGTCAATGACCATATGGTTGATATACCAAGTTACCCTTGCAAACCCCAAGATGTGATTACTATAAGAGATCAACAAAGATTGAGAGCTATCATTAGGAAGAATATAGATCTGTTCCAGAGGGATAAATTGCCAAAGCATTTGACTTTTAATTCGTTACAATATAAAGGATTCATCAATCAAATAATAGATAGTAAATGGATCAGTTTGAAGATTAATGAATTGCTGGTCGTAGAGTATTATTCCCGTCAAGCTTGAATCGAGAATGAAATGGAGGGGTTGGGTTGCTGGACATCTGGAAATTATGTTCTTACCCCTTCTTTCTCCCCTCCCCGAAGGGGACATTTTATTATCCTTCCGTACGTTACCGTTACATTAGAATCTTGTTCGATACTTTTATTGCTTCTTAAAATGGTCTTTACCTTTCCCATACCATGAACCAATGTTTGTTCTATTTTTTATATCACAAATAGAAGGAGATTGATCCCGGAATTAGGAGATCGTCTTATTGGGATTCAATAGATTGGAAAAACGATGGATGAAAAGAAAATAGTAGGGCGAAAATACGGAAAGAGAGGGATTCGAACCCTCGGTAAGCAGAAGCCTACATAGCAGTTCCAATGCTACGCCTTGAACCGCTCGGCCATCTTTCCTATGAGATCTCTTCTAATAAATAAAATTAGTGAATAACAAGTTCCTTACGAATTATTTTTGTTCAGGTACGATCAGTTCGATTTTTTGGAAATAAATAGATAATAAATAAAGTAATGATTCAATCCCTCCCGGAAAGACGAAAAGACATTTTATCAAACTTCCTCCTATTTAAGGAAATATTAAATAATCCTTGTTGATCTGACGATCTTATTCGGATTGCCCAATCAATAATTTGAGACAGATTAACAGATCCATTCCATATTATGATAATATATGGATCTGTAGTGATCGTCTTATCAATTGTATAAGAATTAATTCTTTGGCAATGATCCTGTGTCAGGATGACCATATTTTTCTCGATATTCCTTTATCTATATGGATATGCGCACACAATTGCTGGGTGGGCATTTCATTCTCATTATGCAATGCTCGATCGTTTAACTCTTTCTTTGTTCGGATCATGATCGAACTGGACTTCTCGAGTTCACCAAATCTAGTATTCTTTCAATACAAATATTTTTTTTTTTCCCATTATTATTATTCAATATAACTAATGAACAATTATTCCAAATATTCCCTATCTATTCTCATTTTAAAGAATCAATTGGAATAGATAGAATGAGAACATATTTACGATTGTAAGGAAATCCATTTTATGGTATTGTGCACCAGAAAAAATTTCGTTCATGGAATCATTTGCGTAAGGGAATGAAGGAAATTATAAAATCTGTAATTGACTATGCCTAGATCTCAGAGAAATGACAATTTTATCGATAAGACCTTTACAATTGTAGCGGATATCTTATTGCGAATAATCCCGATGGCTCCGGGGGAGAAAGAGGCATTTACCTATTACAGAGATGGTGTGATTTGATATTTTTTCCGTTCTTCCCCTTTTGGGAAAGAAAAGGTATTCGGGAATCCAAATTGGGTCAAAGAAAACTTACGCTCAGTGAAGGTGAGTTCTGGAAATAGAACAATTCCTTCTGTCGTGTATCCCCGATCAATGCAGCCTTAGATGCTTTCATCTCCTGAGGATTTTAGTACCGAGCGAAAGGTTACACCTATGCAATAGGCCTTGCTTGTATAGTGGAACCTATCTGATAGGTGTGCATGGGGGGAGAGAGCACTACGTATGGAAATCGACAACAAAAAAGCTCCGTTATAGCTCATATGCATTACCCTTTTCCGAGGGGTAGTGAGAATGGTTGGGACAACAAACATCCATCTCGTTTGTACTTCGGATACCCCTATCATTGAACCATCGGAGATTGTTGAAGTGACTAATCCCCGGAGAATAAAGGGTGTTAAGAACAAAGAAATTGTTAAAGGTTCCATTCCTAGTACTGAGATCCTTGGTGTTTGGAAAAGAATCTTTGCAAGAAGGATGGCTAGAGATTCATTGGAAATACACTAGCCCCTGTTAATTCGTAATATTGGGTCATAATATTTTTCTTTTTTTTTTTTCAATTCCACGGATTACTCCCCGTATTACGTACTGTAAACAAAGGAGGAGCCGTATGAGGTGCGAATCTCATGTACGGTTTTGAAGCGGAGATCATTTCAATGGAATGAACGACCGTAACGGATGTCAGCTCAATCGGAAGGGGAATATGCGGAAGCTTTACAAAATTATTATGAAGCTATGCGACCGGAAACTGACCCTTATGATCGAAGTTATATACTATATAATATAGGTCTTGTCCATACAAGTAATGGGGAACATACGAAGGCCTTGGAATATTATTTCCAGGCATTAGAACGGAACCCATCCTTACCACAAGCTCTTAATAATACGGCCTTGATCTGTCATTACGTGCGGCTATCTGTACCATAGAATAACTTAGTTAATTACTACTACGGGTAAGGACAAAAGAAAAGGCTTTCTACATATGCACCGTCCCAAGTAACGGTTTTTATCAGCTGTAGCAAAAAGGACATCTCTCATAGGAGCCCGAATATGAATAGATAGATAAAGCCTACGTATTCCATGGATAAAAAATTAAATTGATGATGGAAGCACCATAAAGATCAATTATTGAAAGAAGGTTCGGGCTGATACGATCAAATCTGCTCATTGACAAGAATTGGAAATCAACTTATGTAATAGAGTTGATCTACTAAGCTATTGAGCAGCGGTGTAGCATCAGATCCTAAAGATGTGAAGTACTCCAGACGGAAAGTACTCTTCAAAAATTCTATACGGAACTGAGATAGTTACCTTGCAAAAAGACTTTGATTTAGATGATCAACCTGAAGTATATCTCTTCCTATACTTCATCTTTTTGAGGGTAGGAGAAAAGATAGAACCTGATCATTTAATTGATTGCAAGTGAAATCAGAAACTCATGTCATTTACTTTTTCTAGTCCTTTGGTTAATCTGAACTCCCAATGAATCATCTCCAATCCAATAATATTTTGGAAATTTGGGTAGAGGACTAAAGAATAGTTGATTGAGCCGTATGAGGTAGGAAACTCTCAAGTACGGTTCTAAGGGAAGAAAACTTTTCCAAGTTGACCTATCCCGACCGAGGAGAACAGGCCATTCGACAGGGAGATCCTGAAACTGCGGAGGCTTGGTTCGATCAAGCTGCTGAGTATTGGGAACAAGCTATAGCACTTGCTCCGGGCAATTACATCGAAGCACAAAATTGGTTAAAGATTACAGGACGCTTTGGAGGATGAGAATTTATATTCTAAGTAAATCGTTTATGGGGAAATAATTTTCATTATTAAATATCTTATTTTCTCGGAATCAATGGAATTCTTCCAGAATATTCCCCAAAATTAGATTCTATTCCGTCGGCATCTCATAGGAATATATTGACAATGGGCATCTCATAGGAATATATTGACAATGGGCATCTCATAGAAATAGATTGACAATCTAAAAAAGGATACCTTTTCCGGACTGGTTCTGGATTGTTAATGGATCTTCTTAATAGGGGTAAAATCCATAATTTCTTTCATTAATGATCCATGAAAAAAGATTTATAACGGCTGGATTGTCTTTTTTTATATGGGACATATGGAGGAGTATCAATGAATAGATGAATAAATAAATATATATATATTTATTTATTCATCTAGAAACATTGTAATAATCACCGAAAAACGCTTTTTCCGTTCGTAACAGTCCATGGTCCATTAAGCACCTCAGAGATATGTCATAATGAACATGAACACTTGCCTCAGATGGATTCCCGTATCATAATAAATAGATAAATGGATAAATATCTATCGATTTATTATGTAACAATCACCGAATTATTATGTAATAATCACCGAAAAACGCTTTTTCCGGTCGTAACAGTCTACGGTCCATTAAGCACCTCGGAGATATGTCATAATGAACATGAACACCTGCCTTAGATTGACTCCCGTATCATAGTCGCTCCAGTCATAAACTAGAAAATAAGGGGAGAAACGAGTTGAGATATCTCTCTCGTAAGTTAACTAATTACTATTGGCAGGTTTCTTCTTATTTATATCCCATCTGGAAAGAGGAGAACTAAATGATCAATCGTTTACTAGAACAATTTGAACAACTAGACGTAAAGGCCGAAGTAGATAGGGATCCTGTAAAAACCTCTTTTGAAAAATGGGCCAAACCTGGGCATTTCTCAAAGACGCTAGCTAAGGGCCCTGATACTACCACTTGGATCTGGAACTTACATGCTGATGCTCACGATTTTGATAGTCATACCAATGATTTGGAAGATATTTCTCGCAAAATATTTAGCGCTCATTTTGGTCAACTAGCCATCATCTTTATTTGGCTAAGTGGGATGTACTATCATGGCGCTCGTTTCTCTAATTATGAAGCATGGCTGAGTGATCCCACTCACATAAAACCCAGTGCCCAAATAGTTTGGCCAATAGTAGGTCAAGAAATATTGAATGGGGATGTAGGTGGAGGTTTTCGAGGGATACAAATAACGTCTGGGTTCTTCCAGCTTTGGCGAGCATCTGGAATAACCAATGAATTACAACTTTACTGCACTGCAATTGGTGCATTGATCTTTGCAGCGTTAATGCTTTTTGCTGGTTGGTTTCATTATCATAAAGCTGCCCCAAAATTGTCTTGGTTCCAAGAAGTAGAATCCATGTTGAACCATCATTTAGCAGGGTTACTAGGACTTGGGTCTCTAGGTTGGGCAGGACACCAAATACACGTCTCTTTACCCATTAACCAACTTCTAGACGCTGGAGTGGATCCTAAAGAGATACCACTTCCTCATGAATTTGTTTTAAATTCCGATCTTATGGCTCAATTTTATCCCAGTTTTGCTAAGGGAGTGATCCCATTTTTCACCCTGAATTGGTCAGAATATTCAGACTTTTTGACTTTTCGTGGAGGATTAAATCCAGTAACGGGGGGTCTGTGGCTGACCGATACTGCGCATCATCATTTGGCTATTGCAGTTCTTTTCCTGATAGCCGGTCATATGTATAGGACCAATTGGAACATGGGCCATTACCTCAAAGTAATTTTAGAAGCTCATAAAGGTCCATTTACGGGGGAGGGCCATAAAGGTCTTTACGAGATTTTAACTACCTCATGGCATGCTCAATTAGCTATTAACCTAGCTCTTTTAGGATCTTTAACTATTATCGTAGCTCACCACATGTATGCGATGCCCCCCTATCCATACCTAGCTATTGACTATGGTACCCAACTCTCTCTGTTTACACATCATATGTGGATTGGTGGATTTATCATAGTTGGCGCTGCTGCACATGCAGCGATTTTTATGGTAAGAGACTATGACCCAACTACTCAATACAACAATTTATTAGATCGTGTTCTTAGACATCGTGATGCAATTATATCACATCTCAACTGGGTATGTATATTCTTAGGCTTCCATAGTTTTGGTCTTTATATTCATAATGATACTATGAGCGCTCTGGGACGTCCTCAAGATATGTTCTCAGATACTGCTATACAATTACAACCTATCTTTGCTCAATGGATACAAAACACTCATGCTTCAGCACCCGGTTTAACAGCTCCTGGTGCAACAGCGAGTACCAGCTTAACCTGGGGAGGTGGTGATTTAGTGACAGTAGGTTCCAAGGTGGCTTTGTTACCAATTCCATTGGGAACCGCAGATTTTTTGGTACATCACATTCATGCATTTACTATCCATGTGACTGTTTTAATCCTACTTAAAGGTGTTCTATTTGCCCGTAGCTCCCGTTTAATACCCGATAAAGCGAATCTTGGTTTTCGCTTTCCTTGCGATGGACCTGGGAGAGGAGGAACATGTCAAGTATCTGCCTGGGATCATGTTTTCCTTGGTTTATTCTGGATGTACAATGCAATTTCGGTAGTCATATTCCATTTCAGCTGGAAAATGCAGTCCGATGTTTGGGGTAATATAAGTGATCAGGGAGTGGTAACTCATATCACGGGAGGAAACTTTGCACAGAGTTCTATTACGATTAACGGGTGGCTCCGTGACTTTCTATGGGCACAAGCCTCTCAAGTGATCCAATCTTATGGTTCTTCATTATCTGCATATGGTCTTTTATTTTTAGGTGCTCATTTTGTTTGGGCCTTTAGTTTAATGTTCTTATTCAGCGGCCGTGGGTACTGGCAAGAACTCATTGAATCTATCGTTTGGGCCCATAACAAATTGAAGGTTGCTCCTGCTATCCAGCCCAGAGCCTTGAGCATTGTACAGGGACGTGCTGTAGGAGTAGCTCATTACCTTCTGGGTGGAATCGTCACAACATGGGCGTTCTTCCTGGCAAGAATTATTGCAGTAGGATAATGGTTAGGAGGATTTGAAAAGCATTATGGCATCAAGATTTCCAAAGTTCAGCCAAGGTTTGGCCCAGGACCCAACTACTCGTCGTATTTGGTTCGGTATTGCAACCGCACATGACTTCGAGAGTCATGATGATATTACCGAAGAACGCCTTTATCATAAAATTTTTGCTTCCCACTTTGGTCAATTGGCAATAATATTTCTGTGGACCTCTGGTAATTTGTTCCATGTGGCTTGGCAAGGCAATTTTGAAGCATGGGTACGCGATCCCTTACATGTAAGACCCATTGCTCATGCAATTTGGGATCCTCATTTTGGTCAACCAGCTATAGAAGCCTTTACCCGAGGAGGTGCTCCCGGTCCGGTCAATATTGCTTATTCCGGTGTTTATCAGTGGTGGTATACAATCGGCTTACGCACTAACGAAGATCTTTATGCCGGAGCTCTTTTCTTGCTCTTTTTTTCTGCCATCTTTTTAATAGCGGGTAGGTTACATTTACAACCTAAATGGAGACCAAGTGTTGCATGGTTCAAAAATGCCGAATCCCGTCTAAATCATCATTTGTCAGGACTCTTCGGAGTAAGTTCTCTAGCTTGGACAGGGCATTTAGTTCATGTCGCTATTCCTGAATCAAGGGGGGTGCACGTCAGATGGGATAATTTTTTGGATGTATTACCGCATCCCCAAGGGTTAGGACCGTTTTTCGCGGGTCAGTGGAATGTTTATGCTCAAGATCCTGATTCCAGTAGTCACTTATTCGGTACCTACCAAGGAGCGGGAACTGCTATTCTAACTCTTCTCGGAGGATTCCATCCACAGACTCAAAGTTTATGGCTGACTGATATGGCTCATCATCATTTAGCTATTGCAGTTATTTTCCTGATAGCCGGTCATATGTATAGAACCAACTTTGGGATTGGTCACAGTATAGAAGATATTTTGGAGGCACATGTTCCTCCAGGAGGCCGCTTAGGACGCGGACATAAGGGTCTTTATAACACAATCAATAATTCTCTTCATTTTCAATTGGGTCTTGCTTTAGCTTCTTTGGGGGTTATCACTTCCTTGGTAGCTCAACACATGTATTCTTTACCCGCTTATGCATTCATAGCACAAGACTTCACCACCCAAGCTGCATTATATACTCATCATCAATACATTGCCGGGTTCATTATGACAGGGGCCTTTGCTCATGGAGCTATATTCCTCATTAGGGATTATAATCCGGAACAAAATAAGGATAATGTATTGGCGAGAATGTTGGAGCATAAGGAAGCTATAATATCTCATCTTAGTTGGGTTAGTTTATTACTAGGTTTCCATACTTTGGGACTTTATGTTCATAATGATGTTATGCTTGCTTTCGGTACTCCAGAAAAACAAATCTTGATCGAGCCCATATTTGCTCAGTGGATACAATCTGCTCATGGTAAGACCTTATATGGTTTCGATGTACTCCTATCTTCGACAAGTGGTCCAGCATTCGAGGCAAGTAAGAGCATATGGTTACCCGGTTGGTTAAATGCTATTAATGATGATAAGAATTCATTGTTCTTAACCATCGGTCCTGGAGACTTTTTGGTTCATCATGCTATTGCTCTAGGTTTGCATACAACTACATTGATCCTAGTTAAAGGTGCTTTGGATGCGCGTGGTTCCAAGCTAATGCCAGATAAGAAAGATTTTGGTTATAGTTTTCCTTGCGATGGTCCGGGACGGGGTGGTACTTGTGATATCTCGGCCTGGGATGCTTTTTATTTGGCAGTTTTCTGGATGTTGAATACTATTGGATGGGTTACTTTCTATTGGCATTGGAAGCATATAACGTTATGGCAGGGTAATGTAGCGCAATTTAATGAGTCTTCCACTTATTTAATGGGATGGTTAAGAGATTATCTATGGTTAAATTCTTCACAACTTATTAATGGATACAATCCTTTCGGTATGAACAGTTTATCTGTTTGGGCGTGGATGTTCTTATTCGGGCATCTTGTTTGGGCTACTGGATTTATGTTCTTGATTTCCTGGCGTGGATATTGGCAGGAATTGATCGAAACTCTTGCATGGGCCCATGAACGCACACCTTTGGCTAATTTAGTTCGATGGAGAGACAAGCCAGTAGCTCTTTCCATTGTTCAAGCACGATTAGTTGGATTAGCTCACTTTTCCGTAGGTTATATATTTACTTATGCAGCTTTTTTAATTGCCTCTACATCAGGTAAATTTGGTTAATTTTTCTTCATAAATATAAATTTCATCAGTGAATAAATAAGATGGTATTGTATCAATGACACTACCCACAGAGAAAAAGTAATCAACGTAATATTTCTCCATCTAAAATCTGATCTATATTTTGATTCTTGGTAGGTAATAGTACCGACTGAACTATTATGGCGAGAAAGAGTCTCATTCAGAGAGAAAAGAAAAGAAAAGCACTGGAACGAAAATATAATTTGATTCGTAAATCTTTGGAGGAAGAAAGCAAAGTTTCATCATTGGATGACAAATGGGAAATTAATAGAAAATTGCAATCTTCACCACGTAATAGTGCGCCTACACGTCTTCATCGACGTTGTTCTTCGACTGGAAGACCTAGAGCCAACTATCGAGACTTTGGATTGTCCGGACACGTACTCCGTGAGATGGCCCACGCATGTTTATTGCCCGGGATAAAAAAATCGAGTTGGTAGGAAAAAGAAAAAAGTTATTGAAGTTTATTGTGATAATAGTACCCCTATCCCTATATAGGGATAGGGGTACTATATCCCATGATTGTTTGATGTACCCATTCTGTATATGATATAATAAATCAATGGTGCGGAGTAGAGTAGTCTGGTAGCTCGCAAGGCTCATAACCTTGAGGTCACGGGTTCAAATCCTGTCTCCGCCAGACCAGAACATAAGAAGTATTTTGGTCCGGAAAGGATTACTCCCTCACTTTATAAAGGATTACTCTCTATCACTTTTTTCTTTTTTTAATTTAATGAAAAGTGAGGAAAAGATACGATCAATACATAAACTATTCATTTTCATATTCCATGTGACGGGCGGGTAGCGGGGATCGAACCCGCATCTTCTCCTTGGCAAGGAGAAATTTTACCATTCAACCATACCCGCATTTTATTCGTTATGAATATATATATTCATAACGAATAAAATTGTAACATAATATGGAAAATACATATATGTTCAATCCCATTCGTAAGTAGATACCATTTCTTAATGGTCAAATTATTCATTCAATTACGAAAAACCCCTCCCTTGAGCACCTTCATTTGGTTCCTTGGGCCTTAAGGGAAAAGGTCCTTAATAATAACTATAAAGCCCTCTGGGAGGGGGGGGGAGGAGTTTTAACCTAAAAAATCTAGAACAGATCTAAGATATGAAAGAATTAAGGATACCTACAAAAAGGACTGATCCGATCCATAATGATACACCCGAAAATACAACATTTTTGCTACTTGACCAACCATCAGGAGAGGCAAGTGCAACAGGTACACCAATCACTAGTAAAAATGAAATAGCAATTAATGCAAACACAGCCAATTGGAAAGCAATAGTCATGGTTGTGATCTTACAAGCTCCCAACAGATTGAATAGACTATACCATCCGATCCCCAATTTTCAATTCTGATAAAATGCACTACGAAAAGGATTTGACCAGAAATTGATCGAGCTTTTCAAACTTTTTAAAAATTCTATTTGAGTGTGAGAGGAGAGGGAAATTCATTTCTTTTTTCCATTCCATATGATCATGATAAATAATCATATGTCATAGGTATGGTTGGTCTCGGCCCGACCTTATGATTATAGTTAGGTATTATATGAAGGAGTAGAATAGAAGTTGTTTCCGGGAGAGATGGCCGAGTGGTTAATGGCTCCGGTCTTGAAAACCGGTATAGTAAAAAAACTATCGAGGGTTCGAATCCCTCTCTCTCCTGCTTTTTTTTAACAAAAACATTTATTAGTCCGGTCCAGTACAAAAAAAGAGAATAGCTCGGCTATATCCAGCCGAGCTACAAGGATCCAGTTGGAAAGAGAGTATTTTAAAATACTCCTATCCCACCGATATGGGAGATGGATGTAATGAAATAGAATCGATTTATCTTCCATCTGGTTCGATTTCTTGTTTCAGTTAAGAGGAGTCATGGAAAGGACAGGTTCGAAATCACGATCAATTCCTTTCTCAAATCCTGCTGCAGCTGCACGAGCCCTTCCCGCATGCCACAAATGACCTACGAAGAGGAAAAATCCTAGAACAAAATGGGAGGTGGATAACCAACTTCGGGGAGAGACATAATTCACCGCATTGATTTCGGTAGCTACACCACCCACAGAATTTGAAGAACCTAAAGGAGCATGAGTCATATATTCTGCCGAACGCCGTTCCTGCCAAGGCTGTATGTCCTTTCTCAACTTGCTCAGGTCCAAACCATTAGGGCCCCTTAGGGGTTCCAACCAGGGAGCACGGAGATCCCAAAAACGCATCGTTTCCCCTCCAAAGATAATTTCTCCAGTTGGAGAACGCATAAGGTATTTACCTAAACCAGTAGGTCCTTGGGCAGACCCCACACTAGCTCCAAGACGTTGGTCTCTAACTAGAAAAGTAAACGCTTGAGCTTGAGAGGCTTCTGGGCCGGTGGGCCCATAGAATTCACTGGGATAAGCTGTGTTGTTGAACCAAACGAAACAACAAGCAATAAAACCAAAGACAGATAGAGCCGCTAAACTATAGGACAAATAAGCTTCTCCGGACCAGACAAATGCACGGCGAGCCCATGCAAAAGGTTTGGTTAAAATATGCCAGATACCACCGAAGATACAAATGGAACCTAACCATACATGTCCTCCAATTACATCTTCTAGATTATCCACGCTAACGATCCATCCCTCTCCTCCGAAAGGAGATTTCAGTAAATAACCAAATATAGCACTTGGGTTAAGAGTCGGGTTCGTAATTTTTCTTACATCTCCACCGCCGGGAGCCCAGGTATCATATACACCTCCAAAATACAAAGCCTTGAGCACTGGAAGAAAAGCACCAACACCTAGCAAGATTAGGTGAATACCCAAAATTGTGGTCATTTTGTTTCTATCTTTCCATACATAGCCAAAGAATGGAAAAGATTCTTCTAAAGTTTCGGGTCCTATAAGTGCATGATAAATACCACCAAAACCTAAAACCGCAGAAGAAATTAAGTGAAGTACCCCAGATACAAAATATGGAAAAGTGTCTACGATTTCCCCACCAGGACCAACT